AAAACATCATATCATAAGTTAAACAAGTTTAGCAACCTCTTTTTAGTAATATCTGTATATTTTTTGACTCTATTGAATTTTAAACTCTAACAAATGATTCACTGGTCAGAGTTTAAAGTTGTATCTAATTAAAATTAGTCTTGTTTCCAGTTTCCTTCAATATAATCTAAAGCATCTTGAACGGTTACAATATCACCTGCAGCTTCATCATTAATATCTATTTCAAAAGCCTCTTCAAAAGCCATAACTAATTCTACAACATCTAAAGAATCAGCTCCTAATTCTTTTGTAAAATTTGCTTCTGGTTTAACGCTACTTGGTTCTATGCCTAATTGAAGACCTACAATATTTTGTAATTTTGTAAGATTATCTTCTGCCATAATCGTTTCCTTTTTTATTATTTCTTAGATACACGTATTATATATTAGAGAAATATGTTAATATAGCACATATACTAGAGTTTATTATACTATAAAGGAAAAAATATTTAATAGGATTTAAAGAAATCTTTTAATATGTTAATGATTGAAATAATTTAATTACTTGATATACACTAGCTCGATTAACGATATATATTGGAATATTTTTTTGCTTTGCCAATTTTTTCAACTTAAGATTTTGTTTGAGATGTTTTTTTAAACCAACAATTAGACTTGCTTGTTTAATTTCTTTTGTTAATAGAACTTTAAGGCCAAGCTTGCGGCTGGCTTCTTTAATTAAATTATTTGAAAGTGAATATGTATAAATTAATAATTTTTTAGTTTTTAAGTTACGTGATTTTATTTGACTTCGGTGCAGTAAAACTGTCCAATTATTAATATTTGAAGTTGAACTATTTTTCAAAAAATTAGGAGTTTTAAATAATGAGACAGGATTTGTTTGAAGTTTTTTATATCTTAGACGTGTTTTCTCATTTGTTGCGATTTGTCGAAGTTGAGAAACAGAATAATTACCTCGTAATATTAAATCGATCGAATTTTTTATATTTTCATGAATAGTCCAAGAATTTTGGTCATTAATTTCAATAGCTATCTGAAAGGCAGGATAAGCCTTTCTTTCTAAAATACTTTTTTGTGTTCCACGTCTTTTTGCTTCATCATCACTTAAAGTAACATATTGAATTCCCCCAATTAAATCGGCTAAAGAAGGGTTTTTAATTAAATTTTCTAAACAATTTCCATGCGTTGTACCTACAAGTTGGACACCTTTTTCAGCAATAGTCCGTGCAGCAAGGGCTTCTAGTTCAGTTCCAATTTCATCAATGATAATTATTTCTGGCATATGATTCTCGACTGCTTCAATCATTATTTGATGTTGAAATTCAGTTTTTGCTACTTGCATTCGACGCGCACGACCAATACCTGAATGAGGAATGTCACTATCCCCAGCAATCTCATTTGAGGTATCAACAATAATCACTCTTTTTTCCATTTCATCAGATAAAACTCTAGCAATTTCCCGGATAATTGTAGTTTTACCAACGCCAGGTTTACCTAAAATTAAAATAGATTGTCCGGATTCTAATAAATCACGAATTATACTGATTGTTCCAAAAATCGCACGACCGACACGACAAGTTAATCCATTTATTAAAGATTGTCGATTTCTAATACAACTTATACGATGAAGAGTCCGCTCAATACCGGCTCTATTATCGTCACTGAAATGACTAGTGCGTTTTGTTATATAATCAATATCCTGCCATGAGACAATCTTTTGAGATAAGTATTCTGAACCATTGTTAAAACGAGCTTCAGGCCGTCTCCCTAAATCCATGACAATTTCAATGAGTTTGTCTTTGTTTGGGTGATTATTTAAATTTTTTTGAATAAAAAATGGTAAATTATCAAGTAATTTCTCTAAATCTTCATCTATACTCATAAAATCATAAGTTTATACTAACTTTCTAATTTATATTATAGTTATAATATTTAACATAAACTTAAAAAGTTAGATTAATTTATTAAAATTTTGTAAGCTTATTTGAAAAATAGTTCTTTCTTAGTGAAAGAACCTTAAATCTTTTAGTATTCAAAGATTGATCCTAAAATTAATTAGAAAGTGTTACTAATTTATTAAAGGTTTGAGTATCTAAAATAGCGATTTGTGAAAGCATCTTTCGATTTAACTCAATATTTGATTTTTTAAAGTTATGTATTAGTTTACTATAAGATAAACCATTTAGTTTTGAAGCTGCATTTATTCGTGTAATCCAAATCTTTCTAAAAGTACGTTTCTTTTGCTTTCTACCAACAAACGAGTAGCGTAAAGCTTTCATAATTTGTTGATTTGCTACTCTAAAAAGTCGCGAATGAGCGCCTCGATAACCTTTTGCAAGCTGTAATATTTTATTTCTCCGTTTTCGTGCTACGTTTCCTCGTTTAACTCTAACCATTATTTTTAATAAGGTAACATTAATTTAATAGGTTTACTATCACTAGTAGTGACACAAATTTTTTGCGATAATTTTCGTTTCTGACTATTAGATTTTTTACATAAAAGATGACCTTTGAAAGCGTGCCGGCGCAAAAATTGACCGGTCCCTGTTCTTTTATATCGTTTTTGAGCAGATTTTCGAGTTTTTAGTTTCGGCATAAATTTTTAATTTTTTTCATTAATTTTTTTCAGACGAGTAAAATTCTTTAAAATAAAAAGTTGCTTTTAACGGATGTGAATATAAAAGTTGATCTCCAGATTCCCACTCTACAGGACAGGCTTGTCCGGGATGCTCTTTAATATATTGAATTGATTTTAAAATACGAAGAATTTCATTGATACTTCTACCGCACAATAAATTATTAACATTATAATATTGGATCACTCCTTCCTTGTCAATAATGAATACCCCGGGTAAAGCGATACCATCTTCAGTAAGTAATTTATAATTATTAGTAATATTTTGTGTCAAATCTGAAACTAAAGGATAATTTAAACCCTGTAAACCCCCTTCATCTCTGCTAGAAAGAAGATAACGTAAATGAGAAAATGGACTATCGACCGAAATTGCAAGAATTTGAGTGGATAGTTTTCTAAATTCTTTAATACGATCACTTAAAGCAATTAGTTCAGTCGGTGATACAGGTGTAAAATTAGCAGGGTAAAAAATCAGAATTACATATTTTTTACCACGATAATCAGAAAGACGAATTTTACCTAATTTTTTTTTATAAACTGCGACTGTTATAAAATTGGGTGCTGATTTACCAACCTGAGGGTAATTTGTCATATAAGTTTAATTTTTTAGTTTAGGAAAAATTTTAATTAAAAAATAATATCAAAAATAAAAAAGTAGAGCAATTTTAATTTCAATTACCCTACTAATGAGAATCATAGGAAATAATTAATTTATTTTTTTTTTTTGACTTCGGGACTTTCAATTTCAATTAATTCATTAAGAGCAAAATTATTTGTATTTGTTCCACTATAATTGACACTTTCAAATCGAACCACAGCAGGATAACGAATTCCACTCTGATCGACAGTAGCAACTGTTCCCGTTTGATTAAACCAATAAGATTCTTTTCTAAGAATTCTAACTGTTGATCCGCGACTAACCATAATATTTAACAATAATTGACTAAAATAAAATTATACTCAAGAAAACAGCTATTAATAAGAAAATTTTAAAACTTATTATTAGACCCAGAAATCCATTTTTCCTTTAGTGCTATCGTTGCATTTAAAATAAAAAATTAAATTAATATTCAATAAATTTTAAGTTGTTTTAAGTATAATATGAGTTAGAAAACTCATACTTTAAAAAAATTTTTAGTTAATTTATATGAGCGTTTCATAGATTTTCGTCTCCCAAAAGGAGAAAACAATGGCAATAAGCTCAACTGAACGTCGAACAAAAAATGTACAAATTTTTGTAGAAAAAGACGCTGTTGAAACTAGTTTCGCGAAATGGGCACAACCAGGACATTTTTCTCGAACATTAGCTAAAGGTCCAAAAACAACTACTTGGATTTGGAACTTACATGCAGATGCTCATGATTTTGATAGTCAAACGAGTTCCTTAGAAGAAGTATCACGAAAAATTTTTAGTGCTCACTTCGGTCAATTAGCTATCATTTTTCTATGGATTAGTGGTATGCATTTTCATGGAGCTTACTTTTCTAACTATTCAGCATGGTTAACAGATCCAATTGGAATTAAACAAAGTTCACAAGTAGTATGGCCTATTGTAGGGCAAGAAATTTTAAATGCCGATGTAGGCGGAAACTTTCAAGGTGTACAAACAACTTCTGGATGGTTCCAAATGTGGCGTGCTGAAGGTATTACAAGTGAAGTAGAACTTTACTGGATCGCTATTGGTGGATTATGTATGTCTGCAATAATGTTATTTGCAGGTTGGTTCCATTATCATAAAGCAGCTCCGAAATTAGAATGGTTCCAGAATGCAGAATCAATGATGAACCACCATTTAGCAGGCTTGCTAGGTTTAGGTTGTTTATCTTGGTCAGGTCACCAAATTCATATCGCATTACCAATTAACAAATTACTGGATGCGGGGGTAGCACCACAAGAAATTCCGTTACCACATGAATTTTTAATTAATCGAGAATTAATGGCACAATTGTATCCAAGCTTTAGTCAAGGTTTAGCACCTTTCTTTAGTGGTAATTGGAACCAATATTCAGATTTTTTAACTTTTAAAGGTGGTTTAAACCCAGTAACAGGTGGATTATGGTTAAGTGATATTGCTCATCACCATTTAGCATTATCAGTTTTATTTATTGTGGCTGGTCATATGTACCGTACTAATTGGGGTATCGGTCATAGCATGAAAGAAATTTTAGAAGCTCATAAAGGTCCTTTTACTGGTGAAGGTCATAAAGGTTTATATGAAATTTTAACAACATCTTGGCATGCTCAATTAGCAATTAATTTAGCTATGATGGGATCTTTAAGTATTATTGTAGCTCATCATATGTATGCAATGCCACCATATCCTTATTTAGCTACTGATTATGCAACGCAATTATCGTTATTTACTCATCACATGTGGATTGGCGGATTCTGTGTTGTAGGTGGTGCGGCACATGGTGCAATTTTTATGGTTAGAGATTATACACCAGCGAATAACTATAATAACTTACTAGACCGTGTTTTACGTCATCGTGATTCAATAATTTCTCATCTAAATTGGGTTTGTATCTTTTTAGGTTGTCATGCTTTCGGATTTTATATTCATAATGATACAATGAGAGCTTTAGGTCGACCACAAGATATGTTCTCTGATAAAGCAATTCAATTACAACCTATTTTTGCTCAGTGGATTCAAAACATTCATTTATTAGCACCTGGAACAACAGCACCGAATGCATTAGCTACAACTAGTTATGCTTTTGGCGGAGACGTTGTTGGAATTGGTGGTAAAATAGCAATGATGCCAATCAAATTAGGTACCGCTGATTTTATGGTTCATCATATTCATGCTTTTACAATTCATGTAACAGTCTTAATTTTATTAAAGGGTGTTCTTTATGCTCGAAGTTCTAAATTAATTCCAGATAAGGCTAATTTAGGATTCCGTTTCCCATGTGATGGCCCAGGAAGAGGAGGTACATGTCAAAGTTCAAGCTGGGATCATGTTTTCTTAGGTTTATTTTGGATGTATAATTCGATTTCTGTTGTAATTTTCCACTTTAGCTGGAAAATGCAATCGGACGTTTGGGGTACTATTACACCTGACGGAGCAATTTCTCATATTACTGGTGGTAATTTTGCTAAAAGTGCAATTACAATTAATGGATGGTTACGTGACTTTTTATGGTCACAAGCTTCTCAAGTAATTCAATCTTATGGATCAGCTTCATCAGCTTACGGATTAATTTTCTTAGGAGCTCATTTTATTTGGGCATTTAGTTTAATGTTCTTATTTAGTGGTAGAGGTTATTGGCAAGAATTGATTGAATCTATTGTATGGGCTCATAATAAATTAAATTTTGCTCCTGCAATTCAGCCAAGAGCGTTAAGTATTACACAAGGTCGAGCTGTAGGTTTAGCACATTATTTATTAGGTGGTATTGGAACAACATGGTCATTCTTTTTAGCTAGAGCTTTATCAATTAGCTAGATAGAAAATACAAATTCTTAGTAAATTTTTAAATTTTAATTAATTTTTCATTTTGTTTTTATTTATAACTATAAATTATATAAAAATCTAGCTAAAAATTATGGCAACTAAATTTCCAAAGTTTAGCCAAGCCCTAGCACAAGATCCAGCCACACGAAGAATTTGGTATGGGATAGCCACTGCACATGATCTAGAGGCCCATGATGGAATGACAGAAGAAAATTTATATCAAAAAATCTTCGCATCTCATTTTGGTCATTTAGCAATTATATTCCTTTGGACTGCTGGAAATTTATTTCATGTGGCATGGCAAGGTAACTTTGAACAGTGGGTTAGTAATCCTTTAAAAGTAAAACCAATTGCTCATTCGATTTGGGACCCTCATTTTGGTGAATCTGCTTTAAAAGCTTTTAGTAAAGGAAATGCATATCCTGTTAATATAGCTTTTTCAGGAGTATATCAATGGTGGTATACAATTGGTTTTAGAACTAATCAAGAACTGTATAATGGTTCTGTTGGATTAGTTATTCTTTCATGTGTTTTATTATTTGCAGGTTGGATTCATTTACAACCAAAATTCCGACCAAGTTTATCTTGGTTTAAAAATAATGAGTCACGATTAAATCATCATTTATCTGGTCTTTTAGGTGTAAGTTCATTAGCATGGACAGGGCACTTAGTCCATGTTGCTATTCCAGCTTCTCGAGGAATTCATATTGGATGGGATAATTTTTTAACTACACCTCCACATCCAGCTGGACTAACTCCGTTCTTTACAGGGAATTGGACAGTTTATGCAGAAAATCCAGATACAGCGCAACATGTTTATGGAACAAGCCAAGGAGCTGGAACAGCAATATTAACATTCTTAGGTGGGTTCCATCCACAAACTCAAGCTTTATGGTTAAGTGATATTGCTCATCATCAATTAGCAATTAGTGTTGTTTTTATTATTGCTGGTCATATGTATCGAACAAACTTCGGTATTGGCCATAATATGAAAGAAATTTTAGATGCTCATCGTCCTCCAGGAGGAAGACTAGGTGCTGGTCATGTAGGATTATTTGAAACAATAACAAATTCACTACATATGCAACTAGGTTTAGCTCTAGCTTCATTAGGAGTAGCGACTTCTTTAACAGCTCAGCATATGTATGCGTTAACACCATACGCTTATTTATCAAAGAGTTTTACAACTGAGGCAGCTTTATATACTCACCATCAGTATATTGCTGGATTCTTAATGGTTGGTGCTTTCGCACACGGTGCTATTTTCTTTGTTCGTGATTATGATCCTGAATTAAATAAAAATAATGTTTTAGCACGTATGTTAGAACATAAAGAAGCAATTATTTCTCATTTAAGCTGGGTTTCTTTATTTTTAGGTTTCCATACATTAGGATTATATATCCATAATGATACAGTTGTAGCTTTTGGTCAACCGGAAAAACAAATCTTATTTGAACCAGTTTTCGCAGAATATATTCAAGCTGCTTCAGGTAAAGCTGTTTATGAGTTTAATGTTTTATTATCATCATCAACTAGCCCAGCTACGGTTGCTGGAAATCAAGTCTGGTTACCAGGCTGGTTAGAAGCTATTAATAATAATAAAAATGATTTATTCTTAACAATTGGACCTGGTGATTTTTTAGTTCACCATGCTATTGCATTAGGTTTACATGTTACTGCACTAATTTTAGTGAAGGGTGCTTTAGATGCACGGGGTTCAAAATTAATGCCTGATAAAAAAGATTTTGGTTATAGTTTCCCTTGTGATGGACCTGGCCGTGGTGGTACTTGTGATATCTCTGCATGGGATGCTTTTTATTTAGCAATGTTTTGGATGTTAAATACGATAGGTTGGGTAACATTCTATTGGCATTGGAAACATATGACTATTTGGGGTGGAAATCCTGGTCAATTTGATGAATCATCAAACTATATTATGGGTTGGTTACGTGATTATTTATGGTTAAATTCTTCACCATTAATCAACGGTTATAATCCATTTGGTATGAATAACTTATCAGTTTGGGCTTGGATGTTCTTATTTGGTCACTTAATTTGGGCAACAGGTTTTATGTTCTTAATTTCTTGGCGTGGTTACTGGCAAGAGTTGATTGAAACTTTAGTTTGGGCTCATGAAAGAACACCGTTAGCAAATTTAATTCGTTGGCGTGATAAGCCTGTAGCACTTTCAATTGTTCAAGCCCGTTTAGTCGGATTAGTTCATTTCGCAGTTGGTTATATTTTAACATATGCGGCATTTGTAATTGCATCGACAACAGGTAAGTTCGGGTAATCAAATAGAATATACTTAATAAAAGACAGGAATTTTAATTCTTGTCTTTTATTATTCTATTAATAACCTAAAAATAAAGGCCTAACATATCGGGGAAAAACCTGTTTAATTCTATAATAAATCCTGCAGTAAAAGTCATCCAAATAGTTAATAAAACAGGAGCGGTTGATAAATATTTTTGAAAGTCGTTCATATAATTATTATTAAATAAAGTTAACTTAACGTGGTGATACTGTAACCTCATCAGAAGGTGCTACTAATTCTTGACTAACTAATTCTTGCCAAGCTGATATAGGCCAGATATAGCCTGTTGTCATAATTTTTAACGCTAAAGGAACATTAATAATTATTTCACTTTCTGTAGGATTCTTAGTTGTACTTATAGCTCTTAAATATTTCCGACCAACCCAACCAATCCAACCAGATATATAGATAAATCCAAAACCCGGTAAAATAAATTCTGCAGCATGACTCCACCGACCATCCGCAATTAAATGGGGTAAACCATCTGTACCACATAATAAATCTGATCGTCCATATTTATCAAAACGAGCTTTTGTTCTTTCAATTTGCTGTTCTAATGCTAAAGCAGGTGGTGAATCTACCTGGTATTGTAAACGACGTTGTTCTAATTTTTTAACACTAGCTTTTAAACGTTTTTCAAAAGCAGGGGAATCACTACATTTAGTTAAACCGCCGATATCAGCTAATGCCTGTTTTGGAGTAAGAAGAATTAGAATTGTAAAAAATAATGTAATTAAATTAAAATTTTTCATTAAAAAATTAGTAAAATTAAGTTTTTCTTTTAGTAAAAAATATCATCTAAAAATAGAGTTACTTATTTAATAATATATTTTATAAAAAAAAGACTATTTCTAAAATAATTATTATTAACTAAATGTTTTTCTCTGAATATAAATTTTAATAAGCTCTAAAAATAAAAAATAAAAAATAGAGTCTTTTAATTAATAAAAATTTTTTACTCGCCAAATAACTATAAAAACTTATTTGGCGAATAAAAAATTTTAAGACTGAAATTATAAATTTTTGGAAAAATAATTTCTATTTAATATTAAAAATTAAATGTAAATTATTGAATCTAATCTAAGATAACTTATTCAAGATCTTTACGGTTAGGGTTTCGTGAAGGATCACTTGAAAGAAAACCAAAAATAAATAAAGAAACAAAAAAGATGACTGTTGTGTATACTAAAATTTTTAAAGTTAACATTAAATTTTTCCTAAGAATTACAATTATTTAATAATAATATTAATTATACTAAAATAATAAAATTATAAATACTTTTATTATCTACTAAACAAAAATTAACTAAAGAGTATTACAAAAACTTTTCTGAAATACCGGGTATAAATTTGTGACTGATATTGAAATTTGGTTAGAATTTGAATAATTGGATAAACTGAATAGATTTTCTCGTATAGAAATATAACCTTCAATTATTATATACTCATTGACTTTATAGTATTTAACAGTATCAGAAGATAAATTGTCCCAAATCGATAAATGAATTACATCATTAAAATTCAATTTTGTTTTAATCGGTACAAACTTTACCTGCATTTCAGTGACGTAAAAACCATCTTTAAAAGAACTTTTTATAGGAGGAGTGACTATTTTTACAAGTAAAATTGTATGATTCATACTACAAAAGACTAATCCTAATAAGAAAATTTAAATTACTAAATTTCTTTGTTTTTGAACGTCTTCAAAATTAATATCTTTTAAACGTTTTAATAATCTAACAAAATATTCTAAAAAATAAGCATCTAATTGAATTATCTCACTTGGATCAATCTTAAATAATTTATATAAATCAAAAGTAGATTTTGAAAAATTATTTTCCACATTTAGAATTTCAGCAAAAGCTAATCGATCACTAATATTTTGTCCCCAATCAAAAAATCCTAAAAACTCACTAGAAAGTTTCAAAACTAAAACTGGAATTTTCTTAACCTTTGCGGATTGACCAGCTAATTGCTCACATAATTTTATGATTTCACTGGATACCCATCCTTTAGGACCTCCTAAGAAAAATATTTGATTTTCTGTTTTCGGAAGTTGTAAAGTTCTTAGACAAAATTTAGCAATATCCTGTGTATCCATATAAGAAACACACGTATTTTCATTAGTAATCCAAATTGGTAAATCTTCTAAAATCGGTATTGCATACTGTTCGATAAGTCCTTGATAAAAACCAGTCAATCTAAAAATCGTATACGGAATTCCCGATTCTTTTAATTTTACTTCAATTCCTTGTTTCATTTTCATTAAAGGAATTGTGGAAAATTGCTCGAGATTTAAAGTTGAACAAAAAACAAAACGTTTAATATTAGCTGTTTTAGCTGCATCAATTAACGCTACTTTTCCGTCCCAATCAACTTTTTTAGTTGATATATCTGAAGGTCGACTTGTTGAAGCATCAATTACAGCCGTAATACCTCGTAAACTAGGTGGAATAGTTTCAGGTATTGTCAAATCACCATAAACTAATTCTGCACCCCATTCTTTTAAGAAATTCGCTTTTCGTAAATTTCTTACTAAACAACGAACTTGATAGCCTTTAGTCAATGCTTGAAGAACAATTTGACGACCTAAAGTTCCTGTACCACCAATAATAAGTAAACTCATAATTATATATTTAATGAAAGAGTTTGAAGATAAACTTAAAAAATAAAATAGTCAATTAATTATGACTGAAAAACTGTACTTTGTAAAATATCTTGAGCTTCGATATTTACTAATTCTTTTTTTGTTAAAACTTGACCCCGACTATCAAAAATTCGATTTGCTTGTCGCATTCGTGCTCTATCCAAAGCATTTTTAACACTTCGAGCATTTGCAAATAAAGGTTTTTCTTTTCTTTTATTTATATATTGAATTAACGCGGTTTCAGCATCGGGTGTTAATTGATATTGTTGTTCTTCTAACATCATTTTCGCAATTTTTAATAACTCTTCTGTTGTATAATCTGGAAAATCAATATGATTCGCTATCCTAGAAGATAATCCTGGATTTGATTCATAAAACTTATCCATAGGTTCTTTATAACCAGCTAAAATCACAACTAGATCGTCTCTTTGATTTTCCATCACTTGAAGTAAAATCTCAATAGCTTCTGATCCATAATCTCTTTCATTATCTGGTTTATATAAATAATAAGCTTCATCAATAAATAAAACTCCTCCCATTGCTTTTTTAAGAACTTCTTTAGTTTTTGGAGCAGTATGTCCAATATATTGTCCAACTAAATCATCTCTAGTTACTGTTAATAAATGGCCTTTCTTAATATATCCTAGTTGAAATAAAATATCAGCCATTTTTAAACCAACTGTTGTTTTTCCCGTTCCTGGACTTCCTGTAAAAGACATATGTAAACCTGGACTACCTGAAGTAATACCAAGATTTCTTCGTAACTTATCAATTAATAATAATGCTGCAATTTCTCGAATCCTAGATTTAACTGGCGTTAATCCAACTAGTTCTTCATCGAGTAAAGTTAAAATCTTAGCTATTTCTGTTTTAGCGTACTCTTCCTGCAAATTGATTGAATTTGTCGAAACCATAGTGATAAAAATAATTAAAAATAATTTATCTAATAAATCGCTTAAAGTTTAATCGATTTATTAGATTTTTGTAAATATTTAATTTAATAGAGAAGTAGGAATACTTGAAAGACATATAAATGCAAAACCGGCACTACCGCAGCCACCTACAAAAAATCCGCCTTTAAACTGATCCCACGCTTTTTGTGTTTGCAATTGCGTAGAATTTGACTCTGTAATTATATTATCATTATTAAAAACAGCTGAGCCATAAATAGTTAATCCTAACGTTAAGATAAGAATCAGGCCAATAGTAGACAAAAATCCGGCTAATAATGCCATCTCTGAATCACGTAAAGGTCCTAATTTAATAAAAGGTCCAATTAAAAAATAGCCATGAGCTAAACCAATCTCTAACCCTCGTAATAGAGGAGTTAATCCAAAACGATACGCTGGTAAATTTTTTAATAAAGCACGTGTTAATGCTGACGATGTTATAGGAGTTGCTAGATGTCCAACAAACGGATCATCATTATAAGGTTTAATAAAATTAGCCATAACTTTAACTTAAATTTTAATAAAATTAATAGTAGAATTTTAAAAATTAGTCTACATTATTTAAAAATCAATGAAAAATTATCCCAACCAAAATTTAAATATAGATTACTATATAATATATATTAATATATATAAAAATTTTTATAAACTTCATTTTAGAAACTAAAAAGATATTATGACAGTAGCTATTGATTACTTTTTATTGTTAGCATTTTGCTTTGCTCTTGCTTCAGGTTTATTTTTAGGATTAAAATCTATTAAGTTAATTTAATTTTTTATTTCAGTGTAAGATATGCAGAATAATATTCGCCAAGATAAAATTATTGGATCTAGACGTTTCAGTAATTATTTTTGGACGGTTTTTCTTTTTATTGGAGGATCTGGTTTTCTATTAGCTGGACTATCTAGTTATCTTCAAATTAATTTGTTACCATTTACAAAACCAACTGAATTAATTTTTATTCCGCAAGGAATTATAATGGTTTTTTATGGTACTTTAAGCCTATTTTTAGCAATATCTATACTTTTGACGCTAATTTGGGATATTGGTAGCGGCTATAATGAGTATAATAAAGTTGAAAATTTAGTAAAAATAATAAGAAAAGGCTTTCCTGGCAAAAATAGAGAAGTTCTTCTAACATATCCATTAAACAGTGTTCGCGCAATAGGAATTAAAATTTCCGAAGGATTAAATCCAAAACGAAGTATTTACTTATGTCTAAAAGATGAAAGAAAAATACCATTAACACCTGTTGAACAACCAAATACTATTTCAAATTTAGAAGATCAAGCCGCTGATTTAGCAAAATTTTTAGATTTAAAATTAGAAAATCTTTAAAAATAGATTGCGTTTTAAACCCGCCTAATTATATAATTTAATATGTGCGGGCATAGTTTAGTGGTAAAACCTTAGCCTTCCAAGCTAATGATGGGGGTTCGATTCCCCCTGCCCGCTTTTGGTTAAGTTTTCGAATGAGTAACAATTACTTTTGTTAAAGGAGATTATAGCATTATGTCTGGTGGATCTACAGGTGAACGTCCGTTTTCAGATATTATCACAAGTGTTCGTTATTGGATTATCCATAGTATAACAATTCCATCTTTATTTGTATCTGGGTGGTTATTTATTAGTACAGGGTTAGCGTATGATGTTTTTGGTACTCCGCGCCCGAATGAATATTTTACGCAAGATAGACAACAAATCCCATTAGTAAATGACCGTTTTAGTGCAAAACAAGAGTTAGAAGATTTAACTAAAGGTTTATAAAAAGGTAAAATTTATGACAAATAATGTTAATCAACCTGTAGCTTACCCTATTTTTACGTTTCGTTGGCTAGCAATACACGGTTTAGCAGTTCCCACAGTTTTCTTTTTAGGTGGAATTACAGCAATGCAATTTATTCAAAGATAAATTAATAATATATATATATGAGGTAAATCTTATGACAGGTCCAAATCCTAATAAACAAGCAGTAGAATTAAATCGAACATCTCTGTATTGGGGACTTTTATTAATTTTTGTTTTAGCTGTATTATTTTCAAGTTATTTCTTTAATTAGCAATTCGAAACAGGAGTATTTCATATGTCTAATACAGGTAGAATTCCTTTATGGCTTGTAGGTTTAGTAGGTGGTCTAGCAGCAATTACAGTACTTAGCTTATTCTTTTATGGCGCATATTCTGGTTTAGGATCATCACTTTAACACTAGTATTAAATGATAAATTTAAGTCTAATTTATCATTTAATACTAATTATTTTTTCGCTTCTTGCCAGAACGTGATTTTTTTGTCCCTTTTCCTAAAAATCCCCACCATAATCGAAGCGTATCACGAAGTCTTATGTTATAAAATATAAAATCATCTTGCCAAGCAGTATAACCACCACTAAAAATACTATCTTTTGGTCGTTTTCCGACGTGTAATTCAACACTATACGTAAGAAACGGAATATAAAAATATTGAGAAAAAATTGCATGCAACATTGCTAGCATAACAAACGTAATATGTACAAAAGCCCAAGCGCCTAAATAAATTCTTAGATTTTCGGCTTCAGCATAACGTCGTTCAGGAATTAAAACCTTATTTAAAAATACTCTAGCTCTAAGAGCTGAAGTAAATAAATAGGGCATAAAAGTATTGTAGAGAGTAATAAACGTAAAATGCCAACGAATATGATACGGACAATATTTTTTTCCAACTCGAACCCAACCAACATATAAAAACATTGAGCTCATTGGTTTTATACTAGTTTTATATACCGTTGATAATGTATTAACAAGATCTTTTCTAAGAAATACATAGATTGGATCAGTTATATGTGTTAGTGACGGAGGAAATTTTGCAAAAATAGGAGTTAACCAATCAAAATCATAAGGAGAATTTGTTTGTTTTATAAGAGCATCAAAAACTCTTTCAGCAGCACGGTATTGAGAAATTTCTCTATACATGATTTCTTCACGATATGCATTTCTAAGTAATGGATGTAGTGCTAAATTAGGATAATAGGCACCTATACAATCATTTAACGCCATAGCCCAAAGAATTGACGAAATTAATCCAATAGAACAAATTTTAAATGAGGTTAGTAAATTATATTTAAATGAATATAGTAAAAAACGAACAAAACATAATATTAAAATGGCTTTTTGAAATTCTTCTATAGTAAAACCATAAGTTGAAATTTCTTTCAATTTTAAGTAAAAACTTTCAACCAGAGTTCGAGACATCAAGTCTTGAGCAGAGCGTTCATCTAAATCACTTAAACTAATTAAAATATTTGAAAAAGAATTTGTATTGAGTATATTCACCTAATAACTTATTATTTTTTTCTAACTAAATAATTTTATAATGGCATAATTTTGGAATTATTGTCAAGTAAATAGATTTATTGGAATAATTAGACTATAATATTTTATACCCCCAAGGGAATTCGAATCCCTGTCTGCTCCGTGAAAGGGAGCTGTCCTAGGCCTCTAGACGATGGGGGCTTTAAGATTTTTGAACGACAAAAATTTAAAACTACAAGAAAGTTGTTAGCGGGCAACGCGATTCGAACGCGCGACATCAACCTTGGCAAGGTTGCGCTCTACCACTGAGCTATGCCCGCTCCTCTCTAGCATAATTTTATCTTATTGCAGCTTAAATGTCAACAGTTAAAATTACTATAATTACTATAGAAATTATAGTTTAAACTATAATTTCTATAGTAATTATATTGATGATGAAATACCATCCGCTGCTGCAATAACTACAACAAGACCCACCCATATTTGAAAAAGTCTGTTAAACTTATCTTTTGAACCTTCCCATTCTCCAGGTGTGGCTAAAGCTACTGGAACAGTTACAATTAAACCTAACGAAATTAAAACTAACAAAGTTGTCAAAGCTGTTATCATAAGAATTCCTCAAAACTTTTATCTTAAAAAACTAATTTTTCATTTATTAAAGATTACCTTTTTTCAAAGCTAACAATACAATTACTGCAGGGCCTGCTAACATAATAGCACCTGTTGCTACTATTTGACCTATAACTTGCCAATTAACCATTTTTAAATCCTTAATTTATAAATTTTTATTAAAATTTTTAATAATAAAATAACCTATAATGTTAATAGTCATTTTAGTTGAAAAATAATAAAGTAAGATATTATTTTAATAATTTTTTATATAATTATTTATTTTAATTAAATCCTTTAATAATAATCTATGGTTATGTTACTATAGTTTGTAGGGTTGCTAACTCAATGGTAGAGTACTCGGCTTTTAACCGATTTGTTCTGGGTTCGAGTCCCAGGTAACCCAAGTATTCCAATATAAATTGTAAAACGATTAAATTTGTGGTAAAAACTATTCGGGTTAATCTAAAATAAAAAACAGTAATTTTATCCAGTATTAGCTAAAATACTGGATAAAAAAGACTAAAATATAATACTAGTCAATAGGACGCATAGATAATACTGGTTCATTTGCACGGTTAATACCTTTTTCAAAGCCAGCAGCAGCCGCTCTTGCACGACCTGAATGCCACCAATGACCAACTAAGAAGAAGAATGCTAAGAAGAAGTGTGAACAACATAACCATGAACGTGGTGATACATAGTTTACTGAATTAATTTCTGTTGCTACACCACCAACTGAATTTAATGACCCTAAAGGTGCATGTGTCATATACTCAGCCGCACGACGTTCTTGCCATGGTTGAATATCATTTTTAATTTTATTAATATCTAAACCATTTGGTCCACGTAATGGTTCTACCCATGGAGCACGTAAATCCCAAAAACGCATAGTTTCACCACCAAAAATGATTTCCCCACTTGGAGAACGCATTAAATATTTTCCTAAACCTGTAGGTCCTTGTGCTGACGAAACATTTGCACCTAAACGTTGATCTCGAACTAAGAATGTAAAAGCTTGAGATTGTGAAGCCTCTGGACCTGTAGGACCATAAAGCTCACTCGGATATGCTGTATTATTATACCAAGCGTATAAAGCTGCCGTCCAGCCCATTAATGAAATAGCGGCTAAACTATATGAAAGATACGCTTCACCTGACCATACAAAAGCACGTCGTGCCCAAGCAAAAGGTTTTGTGAAAATATGGAAAATACCACCAACAATACATAAAATGCCTACCCAGATATGACCACCAACAATATCTTCCATATTATTAACAGATACAACCCAACCGTCACCACCAAAAGGAGAACGGAATACGTATCCGAAAATTACAATTGGATTTAATGTAGGAGTTGTAATAAAACGAACATCTCCTCCACCAGGAGCCCATGTATCGTAAACACCACCTAAATACATTGCTTTAATTACAAGTAAAAAAGATCCAACGCCTAAAAGACATAAATGAATACCTAAAATAGTAGTCATTTTATTTTTATCACGCCAATCATAACCAAAGAATGGGAATGATTCTTCTAACGTATCTGGACCTAATAAAGAATGGTAGATTCCTCCAAAGCCTAAAACTGCTGAAGAGATTAAATGAAGTACACCAACAGCAAAGTATGGAACCGTTGTTGTAATTTCACCACCAGGGCCAATACCATAGCCTAATGTAGCTAAATGTTGGATTAAAATAAAACCTTGCTCATATAAAGGTTTTTCAGGTACAAAATGAGAAACCTCAAATAATACCATTGCTCCGGCCCAAAATACCATTAGACCAGCGTGAGCTACGTGAGCTCCTAATAATTTACCTGAAACATTAATCAATCTAGCGTTTCCACTCCACCAGGCAAAACCTGTAGATTCAATGTCTCGACCTGCTATACTACTATTAAAGGGCGTTTCCACGTGGTAATACCTCCTCAGGGAATACAAAGTTTTCATGTGGTTGATCTTGTGCTGCCATCCATGAACGAATACCTTCATTTAATAAGATATTTTTCGTATAGAATGTTTCAAACTCAGGATCTTCCGCTGCACGTAATTCTTGTGAAACAAAATCATATGCACGTAAGTTTAATGCTAAACCAACAATTCCTATAGCGCTTGTCCATAAACCTGTTACTGGAACAAATAGCATAAAGAAATGTAACCAACGCTTATTAGAAAACGCTACCCCAAAGATTTGCGACCAAAAACGGTTCGCTGTTACCATAGAATAAGTTTCTTCTGATTGTGTTGGTGTAAAAGCACGGAATGTGTTTGCAGCATCACCATCTTCGAATAATGTATTCTCTACAGTTGCACCGTGAATTGCACATAATAAAGCACCACCTAAAATACCAGCAACTCCCATCATATGGAATGGGTTTAATGTCCAGTTATGGAAACCTTGTAAAAATAATAGGAATCGGAAAATTGCAGCAACACCAAAACTTGGAGCGAAGAACCAACTAGCTTGACCTAATGGATATAATAAGAAAACAGACACGAATACAGCAATAGGACCTGAGAATGCAATTGCATTATAAGGTCTAATACCAACTAATCGAGCAATTTCAAATTGACGTAAACAGAAGCCAATTAATCCAAAAGCACCATGTAAAGCTACAAATGTCCAAAGTCCACCAATTTGACACCAACGTGTGAAGTCACCTTGAGCCTCAGGACCCCATAAAAGTAATAGGGAATGACCCATACTATTTGCTGGAGTTGAAACAGCGGCTGTTAAAAAATTACAACCTTCTAAGTAAGAACTTGCTAAACCATGAGTATACCAAGATGTTACAAACGTAGTTCCAGTCATCCAACCACCAGCTGCTAAGTAAGCAGTAGGAAATAACAATAAGCCCGACCAGCCAATAAAAACAAATCGATCTTTTTTTAGCCAATCATCAACAAGATCAAATAAGCCACGTTCTTGGTTTTGTCCAATAACAACGACCATATTTTATTATCCTTAAAATAAAATTAGTTATTAAGTAAACCTATAATTGATAATTTTTACTATACTCTTATCAGCTTCTATTATTTATTATAAGGTAAAAATGTTAGATTTTGCTAATTTAGAATAAAATTTTTCCTTTATAACTTAATTTTGATACAATTTATTCAAGTGTTTTATTAAACTTTTTAAAAATATGCTATAATTTAAATTATATGAAAATATTAGGAAAGATAACTTTTTTTAATCCGCAGAACTAATAAACTTTATCCATTTATATAAGATTAAAGGAATAATTTATGATCTCTGATTACCAAGTATACACAATATTATTAATTGCATTAGTTGCCAGTGTTTTAGCTATTCGTTTAGGATCAACACTTTACCAATAAAAAATTAAAATTATTTTAAAACTTAAAAAATATGGTTAAAGAAAAGTCAAAAATATTTAGTACCCCCGTTTTTCCGTTTACAGCAATTGTAGGCCAAGAAGAGATGAAATTAGCGCTTCAGTTAAATGTAATCGATCCTAAAATTGGCGGTGTAATGATTATGGGAGATCGTGGTACTGGAAAATCAACGACAATTCGAGCTATTGCTGATTTACTTCCTGAAATCGAAGTTGTTAAAGATGATCCGTTTAACTCTCATAAATCAGACTTAGATTTAATGAGTAATGAGGTTAAACTTGCTGTTCAAAATAATGAACCGTTAGAAACAGAGTTCATTAAAATTCCGATGGTCGATTTACCTTTAGGAGCAACAGAAGATAGAGTTTGTGGTACGATTGATATTGAAAAAGCTTTAACCGAAGGAATAAAAGCTTTTGAACCAGGTTTATTAGCTAAAGCTAATCGTGGGATTTTATATGTTGATGAAGTAAACTTATTAGATGATCATTTAGTTGATATATTATTAGATTCAGCAGCTTCTGGGTGGAATACTGTAGAACGAGAAGGTATTTCTATACGCCATCCGGCTAGATTTGTTTTGGTTGGATCTGGAAATCCTGAAGAAGGTGAACTTCGCCCACAATTATTAGATCGTTTTGGAATGCATGCAGAAATTCGAACAGTTAAAGATCCGAAATTACGTGTCAAAGTAGTTGAAGAGCGAACGTCTTTTGATCAAACACCTAATTTATGGATTGAAAATTATGAACAACAGCAACAAGAATTACGCGATCGTATCGTAGCGGCTCAAAAATTATTACCAAAAGTTGAATTAGAGTATAATTTAAGAGTAAAAATTTCTGAAGTATGTAGTCAATTAGATGTTGATGGTTTACGTGGAGATATCGTAACTAATAGAGCTGCTAAAGCATATGCAGCCTATAATGGTAATACTAAAGTAACTGTAGATGATATTTCTAAAATTATTACTTTATGTTTACGGCATCGATTAAGAAAAGATCCTTTAGAATCTATTGATTCTGGAAATAAAGTTCTTAAAGTTTTTGAAGAAATTTTTGAAATTGAAAAATAATTAAAAAAGCAACTGGTTTAAAATTTTATGCCAGTTGTTTTTATTTATTTATATATATATATATAAAATACTACACATGCTTAAAATTCTTTGGTTATTATTAAGTCTTTTTTTAATTATTTTAATTCTTATACGAATTCCAAATGCTGGAGGATTAAATAATTTTTCAATAAATGTTAATTTAATCGGATCTCCGAATTCTGCAGAAAAATTTTTAAACCAATTAACTTGGTTTTTAATCCTACTTTATTTAGGTTTAGCAATTCAATTTAATATCTCTACTTATTAATTACTAATTAAGCTATAAATTCTAGACAAAAATATCTTTTAATCTTATAATTGTAAAAGTAAATAATTATGTCACGCGGAGTAGAGCAGTCTGGTAGCTCGTTGGGCTCATAACCCGAAGGTCAGTGGTTCAAATCCATTCTCCGCTAGAAAATTATATAAATTAACAAAAAATTATCAAATTTTTTAGTAAAATAGTATTGTGAACGTTAAATAAAAATAAGGTTTTACGTATGACATTAAATTTACAAACACCATTCCCGACTTTTGGTGGAAGTACTGGTGGCTGGTTACGTGCAGCTGAAGTTGAAGAAAAATATGCGATTACTTGGACTAGCAAAAAAGAACAAATTTTTGAAATGCCTACCGGTGGAGCTGCTATTATGCGCAACGGTGAAAATTTACTATATTTAGCTAGAAAAGAACAATGTTTAGCTTTAGGAACGCAGCTACGATCGTTTAAAATAAATGATTATAAAATTTATAGAATTTTTCCAAGTGGAGAAGTTCAATATTTACATCCAAAAGATGGAGTTTTCCCAGAAAAAGTAAATCCAGGAAGGACAGCAGTTAATAGCCGAGGTTTTTCAATCGGAAAAAATCCTAATCCTGCTTCAATTAAATTTAGTGGAAATACTACTTACGAAGTTTAATTTATTTAAAATATAAGATTAGTGTTAGCACTAATCTTTTGGCGAGATGGCAGAGTTGGTCGATTGCGTCTGATTTGAAATCAGATGAATCTTTACGGATTCCGTGGGTTCGAATCCCACTCTCGCCTTTAAAATTCTAATAAATAACCATATTATAGGCTTATTTGTATCTTGTTTAGTCGTGCTTTATTACTTAGAAAAAAGTCTTATGAGTAAAGTCTATGATTGGTTTGAAGAACGTTTAGAAGTACAAGCTATTGCAGATGATATTTCAAGTAAATATGTTCCTCCTCATGTAAATATTTTTTATTGTTTTGGTGGCATCGTTTTTACTTGTTTTCTAGTTCAAGTAGCTACAGGTTTCGCAATGACATTTTACTATCGTCCTAGTGTAGTGGATGCTTTTGCATCAGTAGAATACATAATGACTAGCGTTAATTTTGGTTGGTTAATTCGTTCTGTTCACCGTTGGTCAGCTAGTATGATGGTTATGATGATGGTGTTACATGTATTTCGAGTTTATTTGACTGGTGGTTTTAAAAAACCACGTGAACTTACTTGGGTTACAGGAGTAATCTTAGCTGTAGTAACCGTATCTTTTGGAGTTACCGGTTATTCTTTACCTTGGGATCAAGTTGGTTTTTGGGCTTGCAAAATTGTAACAGGTGTTCCTGCCGCTGTTCCGGTAGTTGGACCTCCTTTAGTTTTAGTTTTACGTGGTGGTGAAAGTGTTGGTCAAAGTACTTTAACACGTTTTTATAGTGCACACACTTTTGTTTTACCATTGGCTGCAGCCGTTTTAATGTTAACACATTTCTTAATGATCCGTAAACAAGGTATTTCAGGACCGTTATAACCTCAAAAAATAGAATTTTTTATAATATAAATATATCTAACAAGGAGTTTTTATGTCAGTAATTAAAAAACCAGATTTAACAGATCCAAAATTAAGAGCAAAGCTTGCTAAAGGTATGGGTCATAATTATTATGGCGAACCTGCATGGCCGAATGATTTATTATATGTTTTCCCAGTTTGTATTTTAGGAACATTTGCTTGTTGTATTGGTTTAGGGGTAATGGCACCAACTCAATTAGGTGAACCTGCTGATCCGTTTAATACACCTTTAGAAATTTTACCTGAATGGTACTTTTTCCCAACTTTTAATTTATTACGGGTATTACCAAATAAATTATTGGGAGTATTAGCAATGGCAGCTGTTCCTGCTGGTCTAATTACAGTTCCGTTTATTGAAAATGTGAACAAATTTCAAAACCCTTTCCGTCGCCCTATTGCAAGTTTAATGTTTATTTTCGGATTTTTCGCTGCAGTTTGGTTAGGAATTGGAGCATGTGTTCCTATTGATAAAGCAATTTCTTTAGGATATTGGTAATTTTAATTGTAATATTTTTTCATTTATAGCTAATTTTTTAAATTAGCTATAAATGAAAAAGTTTTAAACTAATGAAACTTTGCCACCAATATCTTCAATTTGTTTTTTAATATCTTCACCTGTTTCTTTAGTGACTCCTTCCTGAATTTGTTTTGGAGTTGATTCTACCAGTTCTTTAGCTTCTTTTAGTCCAAGTCCTGTAATCCCACGAACTATTTTTAGAATAGCTATTTTTTTATCAGCAGGAACTTCTTCTAACATAACATTAAATTCTGTTTTTTCCTCAACCTCTTCTGCAACAGCAGGCCCTGCCATTACCATTGCTCCTCCTACACTTGCCGAAGCATCTACATCAAAAGTTTCTTCGATTTTTGTTACTAATTCTGAAGCTTCTAAAAGTGTTAACGTTTTTAAATCTTCTATAATTTGATCAATTTTTTCTGACATATGAATTTTTTATAAAGATGTTATTAAGCAAAAATAGTTAAATCTAATTGAAGAGATGGTCCCATACTAGTACAGATATATAAACTTTTAAAATATTTACCTTTTACCCCTGGTGGACGATTTTGTTCAATTGATTTATATAATGCGTTTAAATTTTCTAATAATTGATTATTTGAAAAATCTGATTTCCCAAAACTAACATGAACAATACCAGTTTTATCTGCTTTATATTCAAATTTTCCTTTTTTAAATTCAGATAAACTACTCGAGAGTGTTGTTGTAACAGTCCCTGATTTTGGAGAAGGCATTAGACCTTTTGGTCCTAAAATTCTCCCCAATTTCGCTAGTTTTGGCATCATATCAGGTGTAGCGATTAATAAATCAAAGTTAAGGTTTCCTTGACTTATTTCTTGAATTAAGTTGTCACTTCCGACAATATCAGCACCATTTTCATTAGCTTCTGTAAAATTAGCTTCATTTGTTAAAACAGCAACTTTAACTGTTTTACCAACACCGTTAGGTAATATTACGGTTGTTCGTAATTGTTGATCTGCATATTTTGGATCAATATTTAAATTAGCGTGCAATTCAACAGTTTCTACAAATTTTGCATTCGCTGTTGTTTTAAGTACTTGAATTGCTTCTTCTAAATCTGTATAAATAATTTTACTAGTTTTTATACGATTTTCTTTTTGACGACGCGATAATTTTCGCATATACTTTTTTCTATTAATAAATTTATAAACTACAAATTAATCTAAAATGGAAATACCCATATTTCGCGCAGTTCCTTCTACAATTCTTTTAGCGCTTTCTATCTTATTAGTATTTAAATCAGGTAATTTAATAGTAGCAATTTCTTCTAATTGAGCTTTGGTAATTGAACCAACGCTTACTCGATTAGGAGTTGCTGATCCTTTCTTAATTTTTGCTGCATTAACCAATAAAACAGAGGCAGGTGGTGTTTTAAGAATAAATGTATAACTTCTATCTTCATAAACCGATATCTCTACTGGAATAATAAGACCTGTTTTATCTCCCGTTTTTGCATTATATTCTTTACAAAAAGCAGCAATATTGACACCATGCTGACCTAAAGCAGGACCTACTGGAGGTGCTGGAGTAGCTTTCCCTGCCGGTAAAGCTAATTTAATTAAAGCTGTTATTTTTTTGGCCATAAAGTCTTAAATAATTATAATAAAAATTCTTTTTAATTCTGTTAATTTTAAAAATAAACCTCTTATTAAAAGAGAACCGCGCCCTGAAGGACTTGAACCCTCGACATCTAATTTTGGAGACTAGCGTTCTACCAACTGAACTAAGGACGCACTGCAACTAAATATATATAAAAATTAAAAAAAAGACAAGACTTTAGTAATTATTTTTTAATGAAAAAATTAATATTTTTACTTTTAAATGATAGAATACTCGAAAAATATTAAAAATCAGATCAATATAAATAAATATTTACCTCATAATTTTTTAGCGGAAAAAATTGTTTTAAGTTGTTTATTAACAAGTCCAGAAGCAGTTAATATTATATTAAATAATTTAACGACGGAAATGTTTTATTTCAAAAACCATCAAGAAATTTATAATATAATTTTAAATATGCATCGACAAAAAATATCAGTAGATTCTATAACATTAGTGACTTTTGTAAGAGATAATGGTATTTTAACTAAAGTTGGTGGGATTAAGGTTTTATTCGAATTGATTAATCAAATTCCAAATTTACTTTATTTACCAGATTATATTAGATTAATCCAAGATAAATTTATACGCCGGTCATTAATTTATTTAGGTTATAAAACTATTAATTCTAGTTACATAACAAATATTCCGTTAGAAAATATTTTAAATGATTTAGAAACAGAATTTTTTACTTTACTCAGTGGAGTAGAATCTCAAACTATACTAAGTAGTGCGGATTTATTAAGTAAAGTTCTGATTGATTTAAAACAAAAATGTCTCCAACCATTTGGTCCTGGTTTATTAACAGGCTTTTATGATTTGGACTCTCTAATTCAAGGTTTTCAAAATTCTGATTTAATTATTATTGCTAGTAGGCCGTCTATGGGGAAAACTGCTTTGTGTTTAAAACTTGCAGTAAATATAGTTAAAACTTATCAACTACCTATTATATTTTTTAGCTTAGAAATGTCCAAAGAACAATTAATTTATCGATTACTTTCATCTGAAACAAAAATAAGTAATTTAAGATTACGTTCAGGTAATATTTCTAAAAATGATTGGTTAATTTTAAATAACAAAATTCGGCAATTATCGTCTTTACCCTTTTTCATCGATGATACTCCAAATTTATCAATTTCTGATATTCGGAAAAAAGTAAAAAAAATCATTGCTGAACAAACTCAAATTGGCTTAATTATTATTGATTATTTACAATTAATGCAAAACTCAAAATCAACCATGGATAATCGTGTGCAAGAATTATCTAGTATAACCCGCTCTTTAAAACTTCTTGCTAGAGAGTTTAATATTCCAGTAATTACATTATCCCAATTAAGTCGAAATGTTGAAACTAGATTAAATAAACGACCTATTTTATCAGATCTTAGAGAAAGTGGATCAATTGAACAGGATGCTGATTTAGTTTTAATGTTATATAGAGATAGTTATTATAGTTTTAGTAGTCTAGACTCCGAATTAGCTGAATTAATTATTGCAAAACAGAGAAATGGACCGCTTGGGACTATAAAATTAAAATTTGATGAGAAATATACTGATTTTGCAGAATATTGATCCAGAGGAGAATGCCCAGAACCAGATTCGAACTGGTGACACGAGGATCTTCAATCCACTGCTCTACCAACTGAGCTATCCGGGCCTTATAATAATTATACGAAATTAAATTAAAAAAAACAATATACTCAAGTCTAAGGATTGATTATTTTAATTTAATTTATTATTATAGTAATCGGGTATAGTTTTTATAATTTTTAGAAAGAATTTAATATGTCAGGATTGTAAAATAGCAGCATAAAATTAATACTAAAAATTAGTAATATAGCTATACCTTTTTTCAAAAAATAATCTAATTAAAATCCCTGGAAGTATTTTTTATTTTAATTATTAATTTTTCGATTTTAGAATAAATAGAATAGTAATGAAAAATTATTTCAAATAAAAAATTTTAATTGTATTTTTTTTTTTTTTACTGATACAATAAATAATATAGTTAATTTTACTATTTTTAATTTTTATTTTAAATCAAAACGGAATTACAAATGACAAGTTCGTTAGCAAATTTTATATCGAGTTTAGTAGCAGGTGGTATTGTAGTTATAGCGATTGGTGTTGCTTTGGTTATTATTAGCAAGAGTGATAAAGTTACACGTTCATAAATTTTCCAATTATCATTTATAGTCAATAGAAAGAAAATTTAACTATGATAAATATTGGTTTTGGCCCGAATATTCTATTAGGTTTTATTTTAGGATTTGGTGTTATAATATTGTATTTACTTCGAATAGTTAAACCAGAAATTGCGAGAGATGAAGATATTTTTTTTGCGACTATTGGTTTACTATATAGTTGCATTTTAATTGTTCATGGCTGGAGATTAGATCCAATTCTTTTATTTAGTCAAGTTTTAATTATTTTATCATTATTAGTAGCAGGTTGGGAGAATATTCGATTACGAGGTCTATTATCAAATCTTATAAAATTTCAAAATAAAAAAGATGACAATCCGTAAATATAATTTATTCAGTTTTTTGGTTTCAATGCTTTAAATTAATTTTATTAAAATCATGTTTAAAAAATATTCTATAGTTAGTATTCTTGTATTTTTATCTATTTTTAACATCTTTTTACCTAACGCTTCAGCAATTGATTTAGATGAAGCAACTCGAACTGTAGTAGCCGATAACAATGGTAATACAGTGGTTTTAACTCCAGAACAAGTAAAAAGAGGAAAACGTTTATTTAATGCGACATGTGGCGCATGTCATGTTGGTGGTGTTACTAAAACGAACCCAAATGTAGGTTTAGATCCAGAAGGATTGAGTTTAGCTACTCCTCGTCGAGATAATATAGCTGCTTTAGTAGATTATTTAAAAAACCCAACAACTTATGATGGATTAGAGTCTATTGCTGATGTTCATCCAAGTATTAAAAGTGCCGATATTTATCCACGAATGAGATCATTAACTGATGAAGATTTATATGCAATTGCAGGGCATGTAATGTTACAACCTAAAATTGTAACAGAAAAATGGGGTGGAGGTAAAATTTACTATTAAGATATAAAGTCCACGAAACTATCAAATAATCTAATTGCTATAATTAGATTATTTGATAATACGCTTTTAAAATCGTCCAATGAATAGAGAAAAAGCATGTAGCTCAGTGGATAGAGCATTAGATTCCGATTCTAAAAGTCAAGGGTTCGACTCCCTTCATGCTTATCTTATTTTTGCGAGTTTTGATAAAAGAGTAAACGATAAGATATTGCGGGGCTGTTCTGGTTTCGACATTTAAATTTAGTTTATTGTATAATGCAGATTGAATTAATTCATCTTTTGAAAATAGTTTTGTTCAATGGCACTAGATTTTTTTAAAAATATAGGCTAGACTAATATTGGTTAGGGTTAAATTTTCTCAAATTTCAATTAAATCTGTATTTAAATACTTTAATACTGATTAAATGGACATGGGTTCAATTCCCATCAGCTCCATAGCTGCATTCGTGGCCGAGTGGTTGAAGGCACCGGACTCATAATCCGTTTTCCTCTGGAACGTCACTGGTTCGAACCCAGTCGGATGCAACTAATAAAATTTTTATATTGTGTTTTTTTTTTTTTGATTGTAATATGATAGTAAATAATAAAATTTTTAAAATATTTAATATGTCATTTAAATTATATGAAAAATTTCAATAATCAAAAAATTATTAATGATTTTCAACAACAATATCTAAAAAAAGATTTCCCCAAAATTCAGGTTGGCGATAATATTAGAGTTGGTGTTAAAATCATTGAAGGTAATAAAGAACGAGTTCAATTTTATGAAGGAACATTAATTGCTATCAAAAATAGCTCAATAAATAAAACAATCACAGTTCGGAAAGTTTTACAAGGTATTGGCGTCGAACGAATTTTTTTAATTCATTCTCCGAAAATTGCTTCATTAACAGTCTTAAAATCTGCGAAAATTCGAAGAGCTAAGTTATATTATTTACGAAGTCGTAAAGGAAAAGCTAGTCGTTTAAAACAGCGTTTCAATTAAAATTAAACTGAAAAATGAATTAACAAAAATTTCCAACTACTGTACTATAATACTTAGTAGTAAAGTCAAAGATAAAAATATTTTTCAACCTTTACTTTATAATTTTTTCAAACTAATTGTTTAAAATAAGGAATTATATGGCCACTTACAAAGTGACATTATTAAGTGAAGAACATGATATTGATACTACCATTGATTGCCCTGATGACGCATTCGTTTTAGATGTAGCTGAAGAGCAAGGAATTGAATTACCGTACTCATGTCGTGCAGGTGCTTGTTCAACATGCGCAGGTAAAGTAGTAGAAGGAACTATTGATCAATCAGAACAATCTTTCTTAGATGAAGATCAAGTTGGAGCAGGTTTTGTTTTAACTTGTGTTACTTACCCAACGTCAGATTGTAAAATTTTAGTTCATCAAGAAGATGAATTATATTAATTAAAATAGTCGAAAAAAGGAAAGATCAAGTAAAAACTAATCTTTCCTTTTTTAAACTATTTTAAAAGTTTAATTCTGCCGCTTGAACTTTCTCAAATTGTTTTTTCTTTAAAATTAGTAAAATTTGTGTTAGTAATACACAAAGACAAAACGCTAAATAACCAATAATACGGAATGGATTTTGTAAAACAAGTTCAGTTTCCTCTTGACCAAAACCACCAACATTTGGGTCACTATTTAGTGCTTGATCCACTTTAACTAAATCACCTTGTTTAACTATTAAATTTAAACCAGTAGGTACAGTTTGTGAACTTTTTTCACCGTTTGAATTAGTAATTGTAATATTTGAATCTCCTTTTTCCGATAAAGTAATATCAGTAATTTGTCCAGCTTTTTCTGCACCAAAAATATTAACATTACTTTTTTCCCCTGTCGGATAAACTTGGCCTCGACCTCGGTTACCACCAGCATATAAAGGATATGTTAAATATTTTACATTAGAATTTGTTTCTGGATCTGGAGCAACAACTGGGAATAATAATTCTTGATGAGTCTTACCAGCAATAGGACCAACAACAAGAATATTATCATATTCCGTACTATAAGGAGAAATAAAAACTCCTTTATTCTTTGCTTTCACTTCTGGAGAGATTTGGTTTTTCGAAGCTAATTTAAATCCTTCAGGTAAGATTAAAATACCACCTACATTTAAATCAGCTTTTTTACCGTTTGCACCAATTTGTTTTAGACTAGTATCGTACGGTACTTTTATTTCAATTTCAAAAACTGAATTTGGTAGTACTGCTTGAGGTGCTTCAATTTCAATAGCTTTTTGGTTTAAGTGACAATTTGCACAAGCAAGTTTACCATTTGCAGCTCGAGGATTTGCATAATTTTGTTGTGCAAATACAGGATATGCAAAAGAATTGTCAATCCAAAAGCCAAATAAATTTATACTAATAGTTAAAATAAATAAAAGACTTTTTAAAAACTTTTTAGTTCTCATGAATTAAATACTGTTTAAGTATATATGTATATATAAATTAATTTTTTATTAAAAAAAGTATACTAAGGCCAGAAAAATATAACATTAATATAGCTAATGATAGTAGTAATTGAGTTAATGGGTCTGTTGACGGGGTTAAAATTGCCCCTATAATTGTCGAAACTAATATAACATATCGCCAAACATTTAACATTTGTTTGGCTGAAACGATATTAAGTAATCCTAATAAAATTTGAATAATTGGTATTTGAAATGCTAATCCTGTACTATAAAAAAGAACGAGAATAAATTCAAAATACTGCTCAAATGACCATAATGGTTCAATAACTTCATCACTATAGTCTAAAAAAAAATTTAACGCTGCCGGTATTAAAGCATAATATGAGAAAATTAACCCTAAACCAAATAAAATTACAGAACTTAATAGTAAAGGTATAATAATTTTTGTTTCTTTCTCTGTTAAACCTGGCAGTAAAAATAAGATTAACTGTCCAATTAGAAAAGGACTTCCAACTAATAAACCAGTATAAAAAGAAATTTTTACTGTAGAAATAAAATATTCACCGGGCGAAAGTTGGAAAAATTTAACATTATTTACAGGTAATTCTAATATTTTAACAAGATATTTAACTTCAAAAAAAGATAAACATGTTAAAACTAATACAATCCAAAAAATCTGAAAAATCCTTTGTCTAAGTTCTTCAATATGTTCAGAAAAGGGTAATTCTAAAACTAAAGTTTGAGTATTTTTAAAGTTAAAATCTAAATTGCTTACCATATAATTAGATTTTATTTTTTTAGGTTTTATAGGTCTCGAATAGATAATCTAAAACTATGACAAGAAAAAATAATCATAAAAAGTTCTTATTAAAAAGAACTTTTTACAAAAATTTATGATAAATAATTAACAGCTTCTACACGAGCAGTTGCTTTTTTTAACTCTAAAGCCGCATCTAATCGTGCTTTATTTGTTTCAGCACTCTCAACAGCTAATGTCGCTTTTTCTAATTCTTGAGTTACTTCACTTAATTCTAAAGAAGTAAGTTCTTCAACGTCATTAACTAATACTGTAACTCTGTTTTGGTCAATCTCTGCTAAACCACCGCATAAGATAATTGGAGTCCACTTTTCATTTAACTTTAGTCTAAGTAAACCGGTATCTAAAGCGGTAATAAGTGAAGCATGACCTTCTAATACTCCGATTTGTCCAGTTAATCCAGGTAAGACTACTTCATCAGCAGTTGTCGAACAAATAACTCGATCAGGAGTAAGAACGCGAATGTTCATAGACATATATATGTTACTCCTTATTTTAGAGTTTCTGCTTTGGCAATTGCTTCATCAATGTTTCCTACTAGATAAAACGCTTGCTCAGGTAAATCATCTAAGTCACCATCTAATACCATAGTAAAACCTTTGATAGTATCTTCTAAGCTTACGTATTTACCTGGAGAACCTGTGAAAATTTCTGCTACAAAGAATGGTTGAGATAAAAATCTTTCAACTTTTCGAGCTCTTGCTACAACTAGTCGATCTTCTTCAGATAATTCATCAATACCTAAAATTGCAATAATATCTTGTAATTCTTTGTAACGCTGTAATGTTTCTTTTACTGTTTCAGCTATCTCATAATGAGTCTCCGAAACAATACCAGGTTGTAACATTGTTGAAGTCGAATCTAAAGGATCTACTGCAGGGTAAATACCTTTAGCAGCTAAATTACGTGATAATACTGTAGTAGCATCTAAATGAGCAAAGGTTGTTGCAGGAGCCGGATCCGTTAAGTCATCGGCAGGTACATAAACAGCTTGAATTGATGTAATCGAACCTTGAGTTGTTGAAGTAATACGTTCTTGTAAAGCTCCCATTTCTGTAGCTAAGGTTGGTTGGTAACCCACAGCCGAAGGCATACGCCCTAATAAAGCTGATACTTCTGAACCCGCTTGTGTAAAACGGAATATATTATCGATAAATAATAATACATCTTGTTTATTTACATCACGGAAATATTCTGCCATAGTTAAAGCTGTTAAACCTACACGCATACGAGCTCCTGGAGGTTCATTCATTTGACCATAAACAAGAGCTACTTTTGATTCTTTAAAATTCTTTTCATTAATTACACCAGATTCTTTCATCTCCTCGTATAAATCATTACCTTCACGAGTTCGTTCGCCAACACCACCAAAAACAGAAACACCACCATGAGCTTTAGCGATATTATTAATTAATTCCATAATTAATACGGTTTTACCTACACCAGCTCCACCAAATAAACCAATTTTTCCACCTCGACGGTATGGTGCTAATAAATCTACCACTTTAATACCTGTTTCAAAAATGGAAGGTTTTGTTTCTAATTCAGTAAATGCTGGAGCTTCGCGATGGATTGGTAAAGTTTCATCATAAGACACTTCCCCTTGTTCATCAACAGGTTCACCAATTACATTAAAAATACGACCTAATGTTGTTGTTCCCACAGGGACACTGATAGGAGCACCTAAATCGATAGCTTCAACCCCTCGTTTTAAACCGTCTGTTGAACGCATTGAAACTGCTCTTACTTTATTGTCACCTAATAATTGTTGAACTTCAACAATATTACCAATACCGTCATCAGTTGAAATCTTGATTGCACTATAAATCGGCGGTAGATTTCCATCTGAGAATTCAATATCTAATACAGGACCAATAATTTGAGTAACGTAACCTTTATTTATATTAGTTTTTACCATTTTGACTTAAAATATTTAAATATTCAAGAATAAATAAACTTTCGGGATTACACATACTATTCAAAATAATAATAAATTTGCAATTTCTCAACTACATAACATTGTACATCAAATTAGTGATAATTCTTGAACTAAATATCTTTAATTAGTGATTTTCTAATTAATTATAAAAATTTTCAGATGTTAGCCGCCCTGTAGTTTTTAACCAGTTTTGAGCTTCGATATAATTATTAGGTGCTAATTTAATCGCTTGTCGCCAATATTCTGCAGCTTTATCAAATAATCCCTTTGCAATTTCCAAATTTTGTTTTTTCGAAGCTTTTATACCTTGATAATGATAAATAACAGCAATATTATTTAAAGCTTGCGGTAAATTTAAATTTAATTCTAGAGCTTGATGGTAATATTCTAAAGCTTGTAAATATTCCCCATTACTTGAATAAATTAATCCAATATTATATAAAATGTAACTTCGATCATAAGGATCTTCTTCAAGTTGTAAAGCTTCATAATAATTCTCTAACGCTTCCGCATATTCTCCCTCAGATTGAGCAGACATACCGTCTCGATAATAAAAAAAAGCTTGCTTTTCTTGTTTACTGGCCGGAAGAACTTTTAAAAGAATATCGGCCACTATTGTAAATGTTTTATCAATAAAATTATCATTTCTTTGACTCCGACCCATTTAAAATTCCTTAAGATAATATTAATAATTTAAAATTAATAAATTTTTAAAAGGAAAAAGCATCTTGTTTAAAAATTTATTAATTTTAATTCTTTAAGTATAATTTAATCCAACAAAAGGTAATAAAGATAATATTCGTGCTCTTTTAATAGCTTTAGCTAATTGGCGTTGCTGTTGAACTGTCACGCCTGTGGCACGACGGGGAAGAATTTTTCCTTGATCTGTTATAAATAATTTCAATAAGTCAACGTCTTTGTAATCAATTTTTCTATTTAAAGCAATCGGAGAAATTTTTTGTTTTTGTGATAACATACTTTATTTAATTTCTTTATGTATAGTAGGTTTATTACAGTGTGGACAATATTTTTTAAGTTCAAGTCGTTCAGGTGTATTCCGTCTATTTTTTTGCGTTAAATAACGTGAAACTCCAGCCGATCTTTTATTATTATTTGAACGACATTCCAGACATTCTAGAGTAATTAAAATTCGAGTACCCTTATTTTTTGCCATATAATTTTTTTTATAAAATAATCAATTTTCAATAGTATTCTAATCTTTAATATTCTAAATACTATATTGCATAAAAATTGTCATCTTATCAAGGTTTTAAATAAGTAAAATTAAAAAAATAACTTCAAAAATTTTAGCGAATATATTATACTAAACTAGATTATTTTATCATACTATCTAGTATAGAAATAATATAAACGTAACTATTAAAATCAAAATTAAAACAAAGAATAAAAATTTGTTATGGCTAATAATCAATCTGCAATCAAACGTATTGGAATTAATAAAAGAAATCGTTTACAGAATCGTTTCTATAAAAGTTCCGTTCGAACAATAACTAAAATGTTTTTGAAACGTATCGAAAATTATAATATCTCGAAAAATCCTGAAGATAAATATCAAGCACAAGTATTATTAAGTACACTCTATAGTTTAATTGATAAAGCGTCAAAAAAAAATGTTTTTCATAAAAATAATGCAGCTCGAAAAAAATCACAACTTGCACTAAAACTAAAAACTATTTAATGTAATGTTAACAAGGTAAGTTAAGAAAATTTTAAAAATAAATTTTTAATTTTCTTAACCCTAAAAAACAAATTTAAAATTTTATAATATAGATTATGAAAAAAGATTTAAATTATATAACAACCTTGCCAGATTTTATTGAAATGCAAAGATCAAGCTTTTGTTGGTTCCTTTATCAAGGGTTAACTGATGAGCTTTCTAATTTTTCTTCTATTCTTGATTTTAGCGGCAATATTGAATATGTTTTTTTTGGGCAAGAATATAAATTAGTTAAACCAATTTATAATTCATTAAGCGCGAAAAGATATACAACGAATTACATTGTCCAATTATTATTACCAATTGAAATCCGAAGTAAATTAACAAATACAATCTTAAGACAAGGGCGACTTCCGATTGCGAATTTACCCTTAATGACGACGGCAGCTACTTTTATAATTAATGGTTGCGAACGAATTATTGTAAGCCAGGTTATTAGAAGCCCTGGAATTTATTTTGATAAAAATAAAAAACAAAAAAAACGAAAAGTTACCAAATTAACCTTCTCTAATGATTTTCATAAACTAAGAGTCTTTACTAAAACTACTTTTGGTATATTAAAAACCCCTGATATTTCAGCCTTATCACCTCTAATTAAGAATACTAAATTTTATAATTCGCTTCCCGATAAAAAAATTGTAAATCAAGACGGGCATTTTATAGAATTTTTTAAAATTTATAAAACTATTTTAAATACTTCTAATCCTAAAAGAAAAGTTGAAAAAATTAAAAAAATTTTGAGATGGTTAAAAATAACAAAAACTTTTAATCAATTAAAAACCACTTCTAAAAAACGAACAGATTTATCTGATATAAAATATTATAATCTATTTTTAATATTTTTAATAAAGTATAGTCTTCTACAAAATATAATGGACTTATCAAGGAGAGACACTTTTTATGAAAGTATACAATTTTCAAAACTAGAAAACAGTAAACTTTACAAATCTAATAAAAAATTTTTAACTAAAAAATTAAAAAATTCTAAAAAAATAATTCAAATTTATAAACAACAAATATTACCAACTTTGATTCCCGATTTTTTAACTATCTCAACCATTTCTCAATCAGAGTTTAAATTAAAGTATAAAAAATTTTGTAATAGACAAACTAAAAAATATAATCAACTAATTCAAATATATAAAAATAAACTTCAATTACTGTTTAATAAAGAATTGATTATATTAAATCGTTCAATTAATCCAGAAATGAAATCGCTGGAAATGTTTAACTTTTTAAAAGTTAATTTAAACCAATATTTTCAAAAAATAAATATTATTGTAAATACTTATAAAGAAAACCATAAGCTACAATCCATTGTCTATTTTCCATTAATTAAAAAATATCGAAGAAGTGATATTATTAAAAATAAAGACTTTTTCGAAAAAAAAGATTTTTATAAAGATAAATATAATGCAAAAGATTTTTATACGGCAACCATTATTCCTGAGTACGGATCTTGGATTAGAGTAGGATTTCAAAGAGATAAAAAAGTTGATAATTATAAATATCCGATAACTAATCGATTGGAAGATGATATTATTATTCAACTAGATAAATTAACAAAAAAACCAATAATTCATCTCTTAAGAGAAATGGGATTAACTGATTTAGAAATCTGTCAAAGTTTACAGCATTCTGATTTTTTTTATTTTAATTTACCATTTTTATCAAGTTCATCTAACTCTAGTTATCCATTATTACGTTTTAATAGCGATAATTATTACTCTAATATATCTGAGTTTTCTCGAATTTTTGATTTAAGATACTATAAATTAGGAAAAATAGGTCGTTTTAAAATAAATGAAAAGTTAAATTTAAATCTTTCTTCACAAATTATTAGTTTAGTTTATGAAGATATTATTGCTATTATCGATTCGTTACTAAATTTAGCCATTTCGAAAACTGAAGGGGATGATATTGATCATTTGAAAAATCGACGAGTAAGATCGGTTGGAGAACTGATGCAGCATTTATTCCGGATAGGTTTTCAAAGATTATCGCGAAAAATACTAAGTCAAGTTTATAAAATCGAATCGCCTTTAATTTTAAGTTCTAATGTAATTTCTGCAACAATCAAAGAATTTTTTGGTTCAAGTCAATTATCTCAATATATGGATCAAACAAATCCTTTATCAGGATTAACTCATAAACGTAGAATAAGTGGTTTAGGGCCCGGAGGATTTGATAGAGATCGTATCAGTTTTACAGTTAGAGACATTCATCCTAGCCATTATGGCCGAATTTGTCCCATTGAGACACCGGAAGGTCAGAATGTTGGCTTAATAGCTTCTTTAACTACATCCGCTCGTATAAATAATGCAGGGTTTCTTCAAACTCCTTTTTGGCGGGTTCTCAACGGAAAAGTTATTAAAACAGGAAATCCTATATATTTAACAGCGGATATTGAAGATTATTATAAAATTGCCCCTGCAGATATTGCAGTAAATTCAGAAAATTATTTATTAACAAGTTCAATCTCTGTTAGGTATAAACAAGATTTTATAACAGTAAAGCCTTATGAAGTAGATTTTATAGCTATATCAACGGTTCAAGTAGTTTCAGCAGCAGCCTCTTTAATACCTTTTTTTGAACACGATGATGCTAATAGAGCGTTAATGGGGTCCAATATGCAGCGACAATCTGTACCTTTGTTAATCTCACAAAAACCGATTATCGGAACAGGTTTAGAAAATCAAATTGCTACCGATTCTGGAATAAGTATAAACGCTATAAAATCAGGTATAGTTGACTTTGTAAGTTCAAAAAAAATTATTGTTTTAGAAGATTCGGGTAAAAAAGCCGAATATAAGTTACAAAAATATCAACGATCGAACCAAGAAACTTGTATAAATCAAAAACCAATTGTTTGGAAAGGAGATAAAATAGAATCAGGGCAGATTATTGCAGATGGACCGGGAATAAATGGAGGTGAATTAGCTTTAGGACAAAATGTTTTAATAGCTTATATGCCATGGCAAGGTTATAATTTTGAAGATGCCATCTTAATTAATGAAAGATTAGTTTATGATGATGTTTTTACTTCAATCCATATTGAACGTTATGAAATTGAAATAGGATTAACAAATGATGGCCGCGAACACACAACTAAACAAATACCAAATTTAACCCCTAATGATGTTCAAAATCTAACTGATGATGGAATTATATCTGTCGGTACCTTTGTTAAACCTGGTGATATCTTAGTTGGTAAAATTACTCCTAAAGATGACTCCGAACAACTTCCAGAAGCTAAATTACTTAGAGCAATTTTTGGTGCAAAAGCAAAAGGAGTTAGAGATAGTTCTTTTAGAATGCCTAGTGGCGAATCTGGTCGGGTTATAAGAACAATTGTTTTTCGACGAAAAAATAAGTTGGCCTATGAATTTGAAAAAGTACAGGTTTTTATTGCTCAAATAAGAAAAATACAAGTTGGTGATAAAATTGCTGGCCGGCATGGTAATAAAGGAATTATTTCAAGAATCTTACCACGACAAGATATGCCGTTTTTACCAGACGGTACACCAATTGATATTCTTTTAAACCCTTTAGGTGTACCATCAAGAATGAATGTCGGACAATTATATGAGTGTCTGCTAGGGTTAGCAGGTCAAAAATTAAAACATCGTTATAAAATATTACCATTTGATGAACTCTATGGACAAGAAGTTTCAAGAATTTTAATTAACAAAAAATTACGACAAGCATCAATTGAAAATAATGAAGCCTGGCTTTTTAATCCATATTCTCCCGGCAAAATAGTACTTATTGATGGTAGAACTGGTAAAGCATTCGAGAATCCGATTACAGTAGGAAATGCTTATATGTTAAAGCTTATCCATTTAGTTGATGATAAAATGCATGCTCGGGCTACCGGACCTTATTCTTTAGTAACACAACAACCGCTAGGGGGTAAAGCACAGCAAGGTGGACAAAGATTTGGTGAAATGGAAGTTTGGGCATTAGAAGGTTTTGGAGCTGCCTATACTTTAAAAGAATTATTAACCGTTAAATCCGATGATATGCAAGGTAGAAATGATACCTTAAATGCAATTGTCAAAGGACAAACTATTCCTACATCGGGTATCCCTGAATCTTTTAAAGTTTTATTAGAAGAATTAAGAGCTATTGGATTAGATATTAGTACATATCAATTAGAAAAATTCAGTCATCCAAAAATTTGTGAAACAGAAGTAAATTTAATGGAAAACTATGATCCAAAAACAAAAACATTTCCACCAACCTCAAATATAAATAATATCTTATTTTAAATTAAATAGAAACGATGATCTATTCCGAAAAAGAATTTGATTATATAAAGATTAAACTTTCTTCACCGGCGCGAATTAAAGAATGGGGTCAAAGATTATTACCTAATGGTCAGATTATTGGAGAAGTTCAAAAATCAGAAACAATAAATTATCGTACTTTTAAACCGGAGATGGACGGTTTATTTTGTGAACGTATCTTTGGACCAAATAAAAATTTAGAATGTGCTTGTGGAAAATATAAAAGAGTGCGTTATGAAGGTTTGATTTGTGATCGATGTGGAGTCGAATTGACTGAATCTCGAGTTCGTCGGCATAGAATGGGCCATATTAATTTGATATATCCTGTAACTCATATTTGGTATATCAATAGCCGTCCCAATTATATGGCTTTATTACTTGAAGTAGAGCAATATGAAAAAAAAATTGATACTGGTGTTCCAATCAAGCAAAAAGGATTACGGCTACCCAAACCCTTAAAATCTGGTCAAGTAAATATAACAGATGAACGTATTCAAAGAATAAAATTAGTTTCCCTTGCATATTTTATAGCTGATGATGAAATCAATTTCTATGGGCTTCATTGGGATTTTCAAATGTATCGACTAAGTCGGAGACTAGGTTTAACAGGATATCCAATAAAACCTGAACCTAAGCCCAAAAAGTTTATTTCACAATACAATACTCCTAAATATTTATTGAAAACAACCCCAAATTATTTAATTGGGAGTGTTTTAATTAAAAAAGAGCTAGATAAATTAGATATTACTTCAGAAATCTTTGATACTAGAAGTTTTATTAATTATTGTAGTCGCGTTTTAGCAAAAGACGATACTTTTTATTTAAGTTCTCAGTGGTTTAGGAAATGGGAGCAACATCGGATTTACAAATTACGAGATCAAGCTATTAAACGGCTTAGAATTTTAGAAAATTTAGCCGCAACAGGATCAAACCCTGCCTGGATGATTTTATCGGTTTTACCTGTAATTCCCCCTGCATTACGACCAATGATTCAGCTTGAAGGAGGTCGATTTGCAACATCTGATTTAAACGAATTATATCGAAGAGTTATTACAAGAAATAATAGACTTTTACGATTATTAGAAATTGATGCGCCACAATTAATTATTCGAAATGAAAAACGAATGTTACAAGAAGCTGTCGATACGTTGATTGATAATGGAAAACGAGGAAAAATCGCATTAAGTGCAAATAATCGACCATTAAAATCATTATCAGATATTATAAAAGGTAAACACGGTCGATTTCGCCAAAATCTTTTAGGAAAACGTGTTGATTATTCGGGCCGTTCCGTTATTGTTGTAGGACCTACACTTAAAATGAATCAATGTGGTCTTCCATATGAAATGGCAATAGAATTATTTCAACCATTTATAATTCGTGAATTAATTAACCAAGGATTAGCTAGTAACATGAAAGTTGCTAAAAACCTAATTCAACATAATGAATCACTTATTAATCCGGTCCTGGAAGAAGTATTATTGTATCATCCGATTTTTTTAAATCGTGCACCGACATTACATAGATTAGGAATTCAAGCGTTTGAACCTATTATTGTTCAAGGTCGGGCTATTAAACTTCATCCTTTAGTTTGTTCAGCATTCAATGCTGATTTTGATGGAGATCAAATGGCTGTTCATGTTCCATTATCCTCAGAAGCTCAAGCAGAATGTTATATGTTAATGCTAGCTCCTTATAATTTTTTATCTCCTGCTAATGGAGAACCGATTAGCATGCCAAGTCAAGATATGGTATTAGGCTCTTATTATTTAACTGTTCATAATATAAATGGCTTATTAGGAGCAAATCATTATTTTTCAAGTTTAGAAGATGTTATTTTAGCTTATAATCAGGATAAGCTTGAACTGCATTCACTTATTTGGGTTCGATACAAAAAAGAAACTAATGACTCTTCATCATTAATTAGAAAAAAAGTTTTAAAAGATCAAAGTTATATTGAATATTATAAGGATCGTCAAATTCGAAAAGATAAAAATAATCAAATAATCAGTAAATATTTAAAAACAACTACCGGTCGGGTAATTTTCAATTATACAGTTCAAAAAAGTCTAAATATCTTATAAAAGAATTTTTGATTTTTAACAAAAAATTATTTTTGAGAAATTAAAAACTAAAAATCTATGAAAACTTATACATATCAAAATACCATCATAAGTAAGAAACAATTAAAGCAGTTATTATCTTGGAGTTTTACAGAATATGGGTCAATAAAAGCTGGGTTTTTAGCAAATAATTTAAAATATTTAGGTTTTAAATATGCAACAAAAGCTGGTATTTCCATTAGTATTGAAGATTTAAAAGTTCCCAAAGTTAAAAATTCTGTTCTCCAAAATGCTAATCAAGAAATTTTAAATGCTGAAAAAGTTTATTTGAAAGGTAAAATTACGGAAGTTGAACGGTTTCAAAAAATTATTGATACTTGGAATATTACAAGTGAATTATTAAAAGATGAAGTTGTTTCATATTTTAAAAAGTATGATCCTTTAAACTCTGTTTATATTATGGCTTTTTCTGGTGCACGAGGTAATTTATCACAGGTACGACAACTTGTAGGTATGCGAGGATTAATGTCCGATCCAAATGGTGAAATTATGAATTTACCAATTAAAAAAAATTTTCGCGAAGGTTTAACTATTACCGATTATTTAATGTCTGGGTACGGAGCAAGGAAAGGTATTGTTGACACAGCTTTAAAAACAGCAAATTCTGGATATTTAACTCGAAGGTTAATTGATGTAGCTCAGGATATTATTATTAGAGAAAAAGATTGTTTAACAACACATTCCTTTTTCTTTGGAAAAAGTTTTTATAGAAAATTTGATAATTATGAAAATCTTATTGGACGATTATTAAATAAACCTATTTATCATCCGCAAACAAATGAATTAATTGCTAATACCAATACACACATAACACCAAAATTAATTAGAACTTTTAAAGAAGAAAAAATTGAAAAATTTTATATTAGATCGCCACTAACCTGTGGATTATTTCGTTCGATTTGTCAAAAATGTTATGGATGGGATTTAGCTACGGAAAATTTAATAAATATGGGTGAAGCAATAGGTATTATTGCTGGACAATCGATCGGTGAACCCGGGACACAATTAACGATGCGGACTTTTCATACAGGTGGTATTTTTACATCTGAAACAAATCAACAATTAAATAGTCCCATTACTGGAACTATTGAGTTTTCAAAAATATTAAAAACTTCAAAACTACGAACAAATCGTGGAGAAAATGTATTATTGACAGAAAGTTCAGGCTCACTTACTATTATGCCTCAACAAAAAAATCAAAAAAAAATACAACTTGAATTACCTCGCAACACAATTTTATTTATTAAAAATTTTCAGTTTGTTCAAAAAGATACTTTAATTGGACAACTAGCTGGAACATTAAAACAAACGCGAACTGAAACTAAGCACATTGTAAGCGATGTTTCTGGTGAAATTTTTATGCCAAAAATAAAAAGTAAAATCAATTCAACTATTCAAAATAAACTTTTATGGATTCTAGCTGGTCAAGTTTATCAAGCTCCGGACGCTTCTTTTTTAAATCTTTTTGCAGATTATAAAATTAATAAAAATAGTTTTATTTTTCGAAGTAAATTAATCAATCCGTATCCTGGATTAGTAAAAATTAATAAAAATCAAAAAAATTTATTTCAACAAGGACTTGAAATTAAAAATGATGTTTTTTATTTAAAAAATGTACATATTAAAAAATTATCCTCTAGCATTAGTTTTAAAAACTATGTTTTGACTTTTAAAAACCTTAAATATCTACTAGATGTTAAATTGCATGATAATGAACATCTGAAAACAAAATTATTAAACAAAAATTTCGGAACATTACTTTCGAATAGTTTTTTAACTCTCACAGGAGGAACTCCTTTTTATAATGTTAAATTAACTCGAAAAAAGTCTCTTAGATTTCATAATTCTTTAGCCTATCTAAATAATTTGCATAAAAAGCATACTCGTAGTTTAGTTTGGCTTGAAGAAGAAACTCACCAAATAAATGCCGATAAAAATTTTTTATTAATTCAAAATGGTGATTGGATTTCTGAAAAAACGGAATTATTACCTAATATTTTTTCCAAAATATCAGGTATTGTTAATATCATCCAAAAAAAAAATAATCAACAAGAAATTATTATAAAATCAGGCTTACTTTATCAGAATTTAAATATTAGTAATTTTACTAATCAAATTTTTTATCCTGGAGAAATAATTTTTAATAAGATTGAAATTAATCAATTATCATTCTGTGAAATCTTTAAACATGGATTAGAATTTCATTTATTAATTCGTCCATTAGAGATTTATGAAATTCCTCTAATTAAATCTTTAAATAAACATTTTAAAACAATTTCTCAAAAAAATTCTGGAATCATTCTTAATAATGATATAAAATATTTTTATTCATCTGGCCAAAAAATAAGAAAATCTAGTACTTTAGAACTTCTAACAAGAAACTTAACAATAAATTCTTTACGTCTAAAAACTTTTAATAAAAAATCTGAACTTAATCTTGATTTATTAATTGAAAAAAACCGCGATCATTTAACTTTTATTACGATCGAAAAACTAAATTGGACTAATTATATACCGGCAGATTTAAAATATACATCTATTCAAGCATGTTTATTAGTCGAAGATACTCAATTTATGGATTCTTATACAATTTGTGGATATTTAGAATCTGTCACAACAAAATCTCTAGAATTAGTTAAAATAAAATCGAAACTAAAAAAAAATAAACAAGTCTTTTTAATTTCTAATAACGATTGTTTTACGATTAAAAAATCGAGAATTAAAAAGAAAATGTTAAATAATTTAATAGTTAACGATCTTCATATTAATAAAACAGGAAAAATTTTAATTGATAACGGTAAAACCTTAACACTACAAAAGGGTCAACCTTATTTTTTCCCTAACTGTACAAATGAAAATTTTAGTCACGAAATAGATTTAAAGTATCGATGGATTCCTTCTCGTACTTCCTCTTCTTTTAATGATAGTTTTTCTAAAAATAAATTTACTAATATTAATTATTATGATATTACAAGTCGAATTCCCTATAAAATTCCGAGATTAAATTTTTATGAAAAAATCTCAATACCTCGTCTGATGCTAAAAAAACGAGGAAAAACGTATAGTTCCAGTATACCTATATTTGTTCGGGAATTTTTAATTAGTAAACAAAAAAGAAAAAACAGTTTCCTTTCGAAATTAGATATAACGCCTTGGTATGGTTATTTAGATTTCAAAGATAAAATTTATAAAACTAAAAAACGCGAAATTTTACCATCTTTAAATAGAATTCGATTTGATAATATTTATACAATCTTTATGAAAAGCTCGGAGTTCATTTCCAATGATTTAAAATCTAGCGAAAAGTCTCCATTAGAGTTTGCATCTGTTTCTCTCTTAGAATATCCTTTTAAAACAATTGGTATTCATTCGATTACAGAGGATTATTTTGAACAAGAAGTTAATAGTGTTTACTGTAATAATGGTGAATTTATTGAAAAAGGTGAGATTTTAGGATTATTAAATTTTGAGAAAGAAATAACAGGAGATATTGTTCAAGGGTTACCACGAGTTGAGGAATTATTAGAAGCTCGAAAAAAGAAACGAGTCAGTAAACATACGGCAAAGAATCATAAAAAAAGTTTATTAATTAGAAAAACTACAGTGGATACTAGTTTTGAATTTCGAAAATTAGGCACAACTGTTAAAGAAAATGAAAAAATAAACCCACATAGTTTATTAAAAATCTATTTTAATTATTATGCAGAAACTAAGTATTTAATCTGTCAAGAAAAAAATAGAGTAAAATTATGTAAATTATCAAATAATTATGAAGCTAGTTACCGTAGTTTTAAAAAAATACAAGCATTAATTTTAAATTCTGTTCAATCCGTGTATAAATCTCAAGGCGTAAATATTGCTGATAAACATTTAGAAGTTATCATAAAACAAATGACTACTAAAGTTTTAATAACGCATGAGGGAGAAACTCCACTTTTACCACGAGAAGTTATAGATTTGTACCATATTCGATATATTAATCAAGTAGTTAAATTGCAACAAAAAGCTGAAGCTTATTATGTTCCATTATTGCTTGGAATTACTAAAGGAGCTTTAAATAATCCAAGTTTTATCTCAGCAGCCAGTTTTCAAGAAACTACGCGAGTTTTGACAAAAGCAGCAATTGAAGGCCGTCTTGATTGGTTACGGGGTTTAAAAGAAAATATTATTATTGGTCATTTAATTCCTGCTGGAACTGGTTGTAAAAATTTTGTAAATCTTTTTCAAAAAGAAAAAATTATGCAGCCTTCTCTAACTATAAAATAATTAAAAACTAGACTACTTTAGTCGAAATTTGTTATCTTATAATTATAATTTTTTACAAATTTGAGGAGTTTACATGGCTGAAATCAGTTTAGCCCAATTATTAGAAGCAGGAGTTCATTTTGGGCATAAAGCTTATCGTTGGAATCCAAAGATGTTTCCTTATATTTATACTGAAAGAAATAATATCCATATATTAGATTTAATTCAATCTACACAATTATTAAAAGAAGCAAACCTATATCTTGAATCGGCAGCTCGACAAAACCAAACATTTTTGTTTATAGGAACAAAACGACAAGCAAGTTCCTTAATAGCGCTAGAAGCAAAACGATGTAATTCTTATTATGTAAATCATCGATGGTTAGGAGGTATGCTTACTAATTGGGTTACATTGAAAAATCGAATTGTTCGGTTAAAAGCATTAGAACAAGAAGAAGCCGATGGTATTTTTAATTTATTACCTAAAAAAGAAGCATCATTAAGAAAAACTGAATTAGAAAAATTGCGCCGTCATTTAAATGGTGTTAAAGATATGGAAAAATTACCAGATGTTGCAATTGTTATAGATCAAAAGCGTGAAATAACAGCAGTTAAAGAATGTCGTAAATTAGGTATTCCTGTTGTATCTATTTTAGATACGAATTGTGATCCCGATTTAGTTGATATTCCTATTCCAGGTAATGATGATGCTGTTCGATCGATTAAATTAATCTTAAATTCGTTGACAGATAGTATTAATATTGGACGATCTAAAATCAGTTAATAAAAATCTCATTAGACTAGAATATTTTTCTAACTAACTTTAATAAATTTCTTGCTTTTTTTATTAAAGTTAGTTAAAATAATATTACAGAATGAAATTTCAATAATCGCTGGTGTAGCTCAATTGGTAGAGCAACTGATTTGTAATCAGTAGGTCGGGGGTTCAAGTCCCTTCACCAGCTTTTAACTTAAGAAGTAGGCCCAGTAGGAATCGAACCTACATTGGAAACTTAGAAGGTTTCTGTCCTAATCCGTTAGACGATAGGCCCTTATAAAATGTAAAAATTAATACAATATTTAGTGCTTTTTAATGGGTAATACAGGATTTGAACCTGTGACCTTCTGCTTGTAAGGCAGACACTCTACCGCTGAGTTAATTACCCATATCTAAACTTATATATAAATACACATATATATATATACCGAAGATTTTGAATTACGTCAATATTAGAAAAAAAAGAAATATTTTTTTTCTAATATTGTTTTCTGTTCGAAAATCTGCTATTATTATTACTATCTTGTAAGGGTCGGTGCCCGAGTGGTTAAAGGGGGCGGATTGTAAATCCGCTGCGTAACGCTACGTTGGTTCAAATCCAACTCGGCCCAGTTTTTGTGATTCTCGTCTTCGAAAATTGTTAGAAATTAGTTAGGTATTTTTGGCAAAAATGTATCAATATCATCGTTTTTGCCAGAATGTCTTTTTAAAAGTTCAAGTTCATCGTGTTTATATTTAATTCCAGTCATAGCAGCATTTGTTGCACCTGGACTTACCATAGGATAACAATTTTCATTTTCAACAACTAAACAATCAAATAAAATAGGAAACGGATAATTTTTATAGTTAGTTAATGCTTCATTTAATTGATTTTCATTTTCAATATTAATACCTTTAATACCATAAGAATTAGATAAAGTTGTAAACTTTGGCTGTCCGTTACTCATATTAGAATGAGAATAACGATCACCATAAAAAGATTCTTGCCATTGTCGAACCATCCCCTGCCATTGGTTATTAATAACAAAAATGCGAATAGGTAAATTATGTTGTGCAATTGTCCCTAATTCTTGTAAACACATTTGAAAACTAGAATCGCCAGTGATACAAACAACATATTCATTTGGAAAAGCTATTTGTGCCCCAATAGCTGCAGGTAAACCATATCCCATCGTACCTAGACCTGCACTAGTGGACCAACGTCTAGGTCCACATTTAATAAACTGTGCTGACCACATTTGATGTTGACCTACATCTGTTGTAAATATAGCTGTTGAATATTTTTTTCCTAAACTACTAATAACATATTGAGGCGATAATTTGTTAGGTACTTTAGGAGTAATTAAAGGATAAGTTTTTATCCATTGAGCTATACATTCTAACCAATTAATTCGTTTAGTAGGTAAATTATACTTTTCCCAATCCCATTTATGAGTAATCAATAATTGTTGACAAATCTTTTTAACATCACCAATAAGTGCTAGATCAGCTATTTTATTTTTTCCAATCTCGGCAGGATCTATATCGATATGTATAATTTTGGCTAAACAAGCAAATGAATCTAATTTACCAGTTACTCGATCGTCAAATCGAGCACCGATAGCAATTAAAAGATCGCATTCGCTAACTGCAAAATTCGCATAAGCAGATCCATGCATACCTAACATACCTATTGATAAAATATCGCGTTCATCGAAAATACCTTTACCCATTAATGTCGTCGTAACTGGGATCAGGAAAATTTTTGCTAATTCGAAGATTTCATTATAACTATTTGAGATAAGGGCACCACCTCCAATATATAAAATAGGTCGTTCAGCTTTTCTTAATAGAGAAATCGCAGAAACTATAGTTTGTCTTTTTAATTTATATTGAAATCGATAACCTTGGAATTTTAAAATTTCTTTCTGTTGAACGGGCCGATATTTAAAAATTTCTTGAGCACCAATATCTTTTGGTATATCAATTAAAATAGGACCTGGTCTTCCATTTTGTGCAATATAAAATGCTTCCGAAACCACCTGACAAATTTCTTTTGGATTTTTAATTTTATAGGACTGCTTTACAATTGGTAAAGTTATTCCAAAAATATCCGTTTCTTGAAATGCATCTGTTCCTATAAAATTACTATTTACTTGACCAGTGATAATAAGAAGAGGTACAGAATCCATTTGAGCATTAGCAATTCCTGTTACTAAATTGGTAGCTCCGGGTCCAGATGTTGCAAAACAGACTCCAACTTGGCCTGTGACTCTAGCATATGAATCTGCTGCATGAATTGCTCCCTGTTCATGACGGGTTAAGATATGATTTATTAAATTTTGTCTTTCCCAAAAATATAATTCATCATAAATAGGTAAAATGGCACCTCCAGGATAACCAAAAATATGTCGTGTACTATTTCTTATTAAAGTATCCAATAGGGCAAAAGCACCTGTTTTGGCATTTTTTATTTTTGTTTTCGACATTGTTAACATTTTAAAATTAAAAATTAAAAATTTAGAAACCAAGCATATTTTTAAGAATAGTATATATAGTTATCAACAATATTAAAATAAATAAAAATAGAAAGTTGCGCAATTTTGGAATTTTAAATAATTTTCTAAAAGGTGTTAAAATAACTAAAATCAGTCCAAAAAAACTACTCACGAAAAAACGAGGATATCGAAAAATATTATTCCAAAAATTATTCATAAAAAAGTTTAAATTATTAGAATTAGACAACTATAATTATAAAATTACCAAAATTGTATAAGAAAGATCTAGATTTTAAAAATAAATTGAATTTTTAATCACATTAAAGTAAAATGTTACTATAATAACAAACATCATGTTAGACTGGTATCAGAGAAATAGTTATAGGCTCTGTAGCTCAGTGGTTAGAGCAGGGGACTCATAAGCCCAAGGTCGTAGGTTCAAATCCCACCAGAGCCATTTTATAACTAAGTTTTTGAAACTTTGGAGAAATGGCTGAGTGGTCGAAAGCAATAGATTGCTAATCTATCGTACAAATTATTGTACCCAGGGTTCGAATCCCTGTTTCTCCTTTTTAAAAGAAAAAATTGTAAAACCGTTGACACTTACTTTATCTAAGTATATAATAGTATCGTAATGTATCATTAATTCGGTAAAGAATTGTTAATTTTCTGGGATTGTAGTTCAATTGGTTAGAGCACCGCCCTGTCACGGCGGAAGTTGCGAGTTCGAGTCTCGTCAGTCCCGTTTTCAAAAAACTTTAATAATAATATTATTCATATTATTATTAAAGTTTTTTTACTCACCCTGTATTTTTAATAATGCAAATCCTAATGAAAGACCTAATAATGTCATAAAAAAGGATGTACTTGCCGCACTAACAATTTCTGCATTGGCAAATGGGAAAATTTTAAATATTAATTCCATATTCTTTAAAAGTTTTAAGTTTTATAAAGTTTTTATGTTTAAAAACCATTTCGTGCCCAAACAACTAAGGCTAATGAGAATGTAAACATAGTCATTAAACCTGCCCAGCCTAAACTTATAATATCCATATTTTTTTATTTAATGTAAATTTATATAATTTAAAAGGATTATTTTTTAAACCCTTTTAAATTATTTTGATTTAATCAAAATTAAATACTATTTACCCAATCAACATCAACATTTTCAATAATTAAAGATGAATTATAAATTTGTAAAATAATCAATAAAAATACTAAAAATGCTGCCATGACAACTCCCATAATTGGAGTTGTTCCCCAACCTGGTGCCACTTTTCCATATTCAGCATTTAACGGGCGTAAAATTTCCCCTAAACGTGTTCTTAGTGCCATAAAAGTATTTTATAATTTTAATAAGTTAATTTTTGCGTTCCATGTTATATAATATTAAGTTATTAATTTTAATAACTATATAACATGGAAACAGCAACTATTATTGTAATTTTTGTCTCAAGTTTACTATTAGGTATTACAACCTATTCTATATATACCTCTTTTGGACCTGCTGCTAAAAATTTGAGAGATCCTTTCGAAGAACATGAAGATTAAAAAATAACACTACATCTATTATGTAGTGTTATTTTTTAAGAATTCTTGGAGTTTCTCTGAAGAATACGGCAAAGAAAATTACCATTAAAGTACCAATTAGTAAAAATGTATAAACTAATGCTTCCATTTTTTAATCCTATTTTAATTTTTAATACATTTTAGAAAAATCAAGATTACAGATTGAAATTTTATACTGCGCCTTGTTTTTTAGTACTTTTATCTCCAAGTTTTTGGAAAGCACCAAATTCTACTTGCTCAGTAACTTCAGCACCAATACCTGTAAATACGTCACGGAAGATTGTACGACCTCCATGCCATAAATGACCAAAGAAGAATAATAGAGCAAAGTTTGCATGTCCAAATGTGTACCAGCCTCTCGGACTACTACGGAAAACTCCATCTGATTCTAAACTTGCACGATCAAACTCAAAAACTTCTCCTAATTGAGCTTTACGAGCGAATTTTTTAACAGTAGGAGCATCTTTAAATGTTTGTCCATTTAATTTTCCACCGTAAAAATCGACAGTTACACCCACTTGTTCAATACTATATTTTGATTCAGCACGACGGAATGGAATATCTGCACGAATAATACCATCTTTATCCACTAGAATAACAGGGAAAGTTTCAAAGAACGCAGGCATTCTTCTTACTGTTAATTCGCGGCCTTCTTTATCACGGAAAATAGGATGTCCTAACCAAGCTTCAGCAATACCATCGCCTTTATTCATAGCCCCTGCACGGAATAAACCACCTTTTGCTGGATTATTTCCAATATAATCATAAAATGCTAACTTATCAGGAATTCGTGACCAAGCTTGGCTTTCTGATAAACCTTCACTAACTGATGTTTCTACTTGACGCTCAATTTCCTGTTGGAAATACCCACTATCCCATTGATAACGAGTCGGTCCAAATAATTCGATTGGTGTTGCAGCAGCTCCATACCACATTGTTCCTGAAGTTATAAAAGCTGCAAAGAAAACAGCAGAAATACTACTAGATAATACTGTTTCAATATTTCCCATCCGTAACGCTCGATATAAGCGTTGTGGTGGTCGAACTGTTAAATGGAAAATACCGGCAAAAATACCAAATATTCCTGCTGCTATATGGTGAGCAGCGATACCACCTGGATTGAAAGGGTTAAAGCCATCTGCACCCCAAGAAGGAGCTACAGGTTGAACTTTACCTGTGACACCGTACGCATCGGATACCCAAATACCAGGACCAAATAAACCTGTTACATGAAACGCTCCAAAGCCAAAGCATAATAACCCTGATAGGAATAAATGAATACCGAAAATTTTCGGTAAATCTAATGCAGGTTCTCCTGTACGTGGATCACGGAATAATTCTAAATCCCAGTAAACCCAGTGCCAGATAGCAGCTAAAAAACATAAACCTGACAAGATAATATGTGATAATGCAACCCCTTCAAAACTCCAGATTCCTGGATTTGAAACACTTTCTCCTGTAATACTCCAACCACCCCAAGAATCTGTGATTCCTAATCGAGCCATGAACGGCATAACAAACATTCCTTGACGCCACATAGGGTTTAGGACTGGATCTGATGGATCAAAAACAGCTAACTCATATAATGCCATTGAGCCTGCCCAACCAGCAACTAATGCTGTATGCATTAAATGTACTGCAATTAATCTCCCAGGATCATTTAAAACAACAGTATGAACACGATACCATGGTAATGCCATAGGAATTTATTCCTTCATTTAAATAATGGTTTTTGACTTTCTTACAACTAAACTATAAAGATAGTCAGCTATAATATTATTATAAGTGAATATAATAAAAATTATTTAATTTAATAAAGTTAATTCATTTTTTGATTCAATGAATTAACTTTATTAAACCTGAAATATTCGGGAAAACGAACTAATTAATTATTTTTTTTAAAGATTTCTTTACTTTCTGCAATGGCTTCTTTTAACGAAGTTTCTGCTTCTTCTGTAAATTGATTAGTTGTTCCAACAATTTCTAAATATGGTTTATTAGATGTATTTAAATAAGATAATAAACTTGCACAGTATTTTTTTACATCAGATACTGGTAAATCATCTAGCTCTCCATTAATACCTGTATAAATTAATGCAACTTGTTGGGCTACAGATAATGGAGAATTCTGAGGTTGTTTTAAAACTTCTCTTAACCGTGTACCACGTGCTAGTTGTTTTTGTGTCGCTTCATCTAAATCTGAAGCAAATTGAGAAAAAGCTTCTAATTCTGCGAATTGGGCTAATTCTAATTTTAATTTTCCAGCTACTTTTTTCATAGCTTTTGTTTGTGCTGCAGATCCTACACGTGATACTGAAATACCTACATTAATTGCTGGTCGAATACCAGCATTGAATAAATCATTCGATAAAAAGATTTGACCATCAGTAATAGAGATTACATTAGTCGGAATATAGGCTGAAACATCACTAGCTTGTGTTTCAATAATTGGTAATGCTGTCATACTACCACCGCCAATTTCATCACTAAGTTTAGCAGCCCGTTCTAATAAACGAGAATGTAAATAAAATACATCACCCGGATATGCTTCACGACCAGGTGGTCTACGAAGTAATAATGACATTTGACGATATGCCATAGCTTGTTTTGTTAGATCATCGTAGATTACTAACGTTGCTTGACCCTTATACATAAAATACTCAGCTAAAGCAGCACCTGCATATGGCGCTATATATTGTAATGTTGCTGGATCATTTGCACTTGCACAAACAATAATTGTATAAGACATCGCATCTTTTTCTTCCAACACATTAACAACTTGTGCTACAGTTGAAGCTTTTTGACCAACACCTACGTATACGCAGACAACACTTTCAGTTTTTTGATTAATGATTGTATCTACTGCAATAGATGTTTTACCTGTTTGGCGATCGCCAATAATTAATTCACGTTGTCCTCTTCCAATCGGAATCATAGCATCAATCGAAGTAATTCCAGTTTGTAATGGTTCACAAACAGATTTACGACTAATAATTCCTGGAGCCATAGATTCTAATAATCGTGTATCCGATGAAGCAATATCACCTTTACCGTCAATAGCAACTCCTAAGGCATTAACAACTCGACCTAAAAATGCATCACCAACTGGAATTTGTGCAATTTTCCCTGTCGCTTTTACGGTCCCACCTTCTAAAATTTGACGACCATTTCCCATTAATACTACACCAACATTATCATTTTCTAAGTTTAATGCAATACCAATAGTTTTGTCTTCAAATTCTAGAAGTTCGCCACTCATAACTTGATCAAGACCATATACACGTGCAATACCGTCACCTACTTGTAGGACAGTTCCAATATTGTCAACTTTAACATCTTGATCATATTTCTCAATTTGTTGTCGGATAATACTACTAATTTCGTCTGGACGAATATTTATCATTGTATTATTTTAAGATAAAAAGTTAATAAAATATTTTAGTTGTTATTAAATTTCTAAAACAGTATCTAAATGATTTGCTAATAGTTGTAGTTGATTTTTTACAGTAAAATCAATTACTTTTGAATTAGTTTTAATTAAAAAACCACCAATAAGACTAGAATCAATAGTAATAATTAATCGAATTTCTCTAGCATTTGTTAGTTCTTTAAGTTTTTTAATTAATTCATTCTTTTGTTTATTTGTAAAAGCAAAAGCTGTTGAAATTTCAATAATTCGAATGGATGCTAACTGATACACTAATTTTAAATAATTATCAATAACAGCTTTTAAAAGATTAATTCTGTCTCGATTTACTAAGACCATTAAAAATTTAAAAGTTTCATTATTAAGACTAGGTTTTAAAATTTTTGTTAAAATTTCTCGTTTTGCTTCTATACTAACTAATGGATTATTCAAATAATTTTGTAACTCATCTGTTTTACTTAAAAAAACTTCTAAGTTTTGAAAATCAGCAGTAATTTGATGCATAATATTTTTCTGAATTGAGAAATCATACAGTGCACGAGCATAAGGAGCTGCAATTTTCGATGCTAAGGGGTTACTACTCATAACAAATCTCCTTCTAGTTTATTAATAGTTTCATTAATTAACGAAGTCGCTCTTGTTTTAGGTCCAAATGTTTGTTGAGCTTGTAACGCGGTCCGTTTTAAAACTAAAAATATTATCTGTTGTTTAATCTCCAGAAATATTTGTCGTTCTTTTGAACGAAATGTTGCTAAAGCACGATTAAAACGAGTAGTTAAATCTTTTTTTGACTGCGAAGCATCTGACTCTAACAAAGCTTTTTTTGTTAATATAGTTTCATTTTTAATTTCATTTATAATAACATTTGCTTGTGTTAATTGTTTTTTTGCTTCACTTAGACGTGTATTCGCCTCGTTTAACCTTTCTTCAGCATCTTGAACACTAGTGATAATGTCATTTTTACGTTTTTCTAATATAGATCCTAAGAAGTCCTTACCTACGTATATTAGAATAGCTATTAACGCAACAATATTAATTACACCAGTTTCCAGAATATCTAAGTTTAAAGAGATACCTTCATTTTCGGCAATTAATGTAAAAATTTGATCAAAATTTTCCATGTTTTCGAGTTTTTATGTAAACTGTTCGTTTATAAAAAGGAAAATTACTTATAACAAAAAATTTAAATTGATAGTTTGGTTTCAATTTTTTGACATAATGATTGAACAATATTATCTAAACTATTAAGAGCTGTATTTTTTTTATCTGTAAGATCTGCTGTAATAGTATCTAATAAGTTATCAATATATTTCTGAGAGATAGTAAGTTCAATGTCTAAAATTTCTTTATGAATTTTTTGTGAATTTGTAATTTCTAATTGTGCTTCTTTTCGTACGCTATTCAATTCTTGTTCGTATTGCGCAGTTAATTGATTTGCTTCTGCTAAAGTTTTCGAAGCTTTGGCAAGATTGTTCAAAATATATTCATTACGCTCTGTAATAATATTTAACAAAGGATTATATAGTATTATGTTTAGAATAACCATCAAAACTAAAAATTGGATAGCTACTAATGGTAAAGTGGCATTAATATCAAATAATCCTCCAGGCCCCGTCACTTCGGAATTGGAAATTAATATTGAAAAATTAATCATATACAATCTATATTTTTACTATAGAATTAAAATTTTAGCATAGATATAGTCGAGTCTGTTTCAACTATATCTATCTGTTTAAAAAGTTCAAAATAGATTAGCCATTAAACGGGTTAGCAAATAATAATGCTAATGCTACTACTAAACCATAAATCGTTAATGCTTCCATGAAAGCTAAACTTAATAATAAAGTACCACGAATTTTGTTTTCTGCTTCTGGCTGACGTGCAATACCTTCTACAGCTTGCCCTGCAGCGTTACCTTGACCAATACCAGGTCCAATTGCAGCTAAACCAATCGCTAAACCAGCAGCTATAACAGAAGCAGCAGAAATGATAGAATCCATAATAAACCTTAATTAATAAATATAAATATAATTTTAGAAAAATCTAGTTTAATTTTAAAAGAATAATTTACTCTAGAGCTTCTGCTATATACGCAGCTGCTAAAGTTGAGAAAATTAAAGCTTGTACTGAACCTGCAAAAATACCTAGCATCATAATCGGTAATGGGATTACCAATGGTACCAATGAAGTTAATACAGAAATGGTTAACTCATCAGCAAGTACATTTCCAAATAATCGGAAACTTAATGATAATGGTTTTGTAAAATCCTCTAAAATATTAATCGGAAGAAGTAGTGGAATTGGTTCGATATAACGTTTAAAGTAACCTAATCCTTTTTTACTTAGACCGGCATAAAAATAGGCAAGTGATGTTAATAGTGCTAATGCCACTGTAGTATTAATATCATTTGTCGGTGCGGCTAATTCTCCCTCTGGAAGTTCAATCAATTTCCAAGGAATTAAAGCACCTGCCCAGTTACAACCGAAGATAAATAAGAATAATGTACCAATAAACGGTATCCAATCTCTATAGAAACTTTCACCTAATTGATCTTTTGCAATTCCCGTTACAAAATCTAATGCTGCTTCCATAAAGTTTTGCCAACCATCTGGTATGCGATTAGTATTGCTCGTTCCTAGAAAAGAAAAAATAAGTAAAAGAGCTAAAACAAACCATATTACTAGTAAAACTTGCCCATGAACTAAAAAGCCAGCAATATTCCAGTAAAAATGTTTTCCAACTTCTGCCTCCGCTAATAATGTAAACGTACTTGAATAAAAATTATCTGGGTACATATAATTTAACTAATTCAGTAAATTACCCAATATTAAAAAATATACAGGAACAATATACAGTTTAATTTTTTTTAGTTATAAATTGGTCGATTTTTATTTAAAAGCTTTCTTTTAACCAATCATAACCTTTTTGCTCGATCTCTTTAACGAGATTAAAATCACCAGTTTTTATAATTTTTCCATCCTGTAAGATATGCACATATGTTGGTTTAACATAATCTAATAATCTTTGATAATGAGTAATTAAAATAATAGCTTTATCCTGAGTCATAAAATTATTTAATACATTTGAAACAATTTTTAAACCATCGATATCTAAACCAGAATCAATTTCATCTAAAATGGATAATTCAGAATCTAAAGCTAGCATTTGTAAAATTTCGTTTCGTTTTTTCTCACCACCAGAAAACCCTTCGTTTACATTTCTTTCTCCAAAGTCATCATTAATGGGTAAATCTAAGACTTGTGCTTTTTTAAAAACAAAATTAAGCATATCAAGCCAATCGTCTCCACAACTAAGACTTATATCATTTTCCTTATGAGACCGATGAATATATTCAAAAAAAGAATCATTAGTAACACCTGGCAATTCAATTGGATATTGAAAAGCTAAAAAAATACCTAAACGAGCTCTTTCATCAGGTTCTAAATCTAAAATATTTATACCTTTAAAATATATTGTTCCATCATTTATTTTATAATTGGGATGGCCAGCAATGATTTTAGAGAATGTACTTTTTCCAGAACCATTTGGCCCCATTATTGCATGAATTTCTCCTTTATTGATTTCTAAATTTAAATTTTTTAATACCTCTGTATTTCCGACACTTGCTTTCAAATTTTTAATCTCTAAAAGTGGAATTTTATTATTCATTATCCGATAGTTCCTTCTAGTTTTAAACGTAATAAGTAATCTGCTTCTACAGAAAATTCTAAAGGTAATTTATTAAAAACTTCTTGACAAAATCCACTGATTAACATCGCTATTGCTTCTTCTTGTGGAATACCTCTTTGTAAACAATAAAAAATTTGATCTTCGGCTACATTCCCTATACTAGCTTCATGTTCTACTTTTGTTAAAGGATTACAAACAGAAATATAAGGAATTGTATTTGAAAGAGCTGAGTTACCAATGAGTAATGAATCACATTGGGAATAATTTCGTGAACCTTCAGCTTTTCGTGTTATTTTAACCAATCCTCGATAAATATTTTTTGATTTTTCAGCACAAACTCCTTTTGAAACAATACGACTTCGACTATTTTTACCTACATGGAGCATTTTGCTTCCAGTATCTGTTTGCTGATAGCCTTTTGTAAATGCTATTGAGTAAAATTCTCCTTGAGAGTTGGCTCCAACAAGATAACAAGATGGGTATTTCCATGTTATACCCGAACCAGTTTCTACTTGTGTCCAAGAAATTTTAGAATTTTTACCCAGGCAAAGTCCTCGTTTTGTTACAAGATTCAGTATTCCACCAACAGAATATTGATCACCAATAAACCAATTTTGTACTGTAGAATATTTAATTTCTGCATTATCATAAGCAATTAATTCAACAACAGCAGCATGAAGTTGATTATCATCATATTGTGGAGCTGTACAGCCTTCTAAATAGCTTAAATAACTATTTTCTTTTGTAATAATAAGTGTTCGTTCAAATTGTCCACTTTTAGGCTCATTGATTCTAAAATATGTTGAAAGTTCAAATGGACAAATTGTATTTTTTGGAACAAAACAAAAAGATCCATCTGTAAAAACTGCTGAATTTAGAGTAGAATAATAATTATCACCTATTGGAACTGCTCTTCCAAGATGAGCTTTTATTAATTCCGGATATTCCCAAGCAGCTTCGGAAATTGACGTAAAAATAATATTAAGAGAACTAAGTTCTTGTTTATAAGTAGTTCCAATTGATGCACTATCAAAAACTGCATCCACTGCAACATTGGCTAACCGTTTTTGCTCTGTCAGCGGAATACCTAATTTTTCGAAAGTTTTTAAAATTTCAGGATCTGCTTCATCTAGGCTATTTATTTTTTTTTCTTGTTTTGGTGCCGAATAATATACGACATCTTGAAAATTAATTTCTGGAAATTGAAGTTCTGACCATTCTGGATGTGTCATTTTTTTCCATTTTTTATATGCTCGTAAGCGAAATTTTAATAATAGTTCGGGTTCTTTTTTTTTTTTTGTAATTAAATGAATTATTTCTTCATTTAACCCTTTTTGAATTCGATCACTATCTATAGTTGTTGAAAAACCATACTTATAGTTTTGATTTACAAATTCTGTTAGATCATTGTTTTTTGATTTCTCATTCATATTATTTTACAAATTAATTGTTTTCATTAAATTATATTTAAAGCTATATGATAATAATTTGTAAATGTTATTAGAAATAAATCTTTTTAGAGTTTAACCAAAAATTTTAAATTATTCTTTTTTGTTATAACATTTTTAAATTTAATTTATTTACTGTAATAGTAAACTAATGTTATAATTATAAATAAGGTTGTTTGTAAAATACAACCGATAGAACTAATTATTTATAATTAGTGAAATATCTATTATATATTGCCTTTTTATTTTAAGGAGAAATAA